GGAGAATAAAAAACTACTCGAAAAAAGGGCAGAATTAAAACAGAGACCGATCGAATTAAGGATATTAAGCATAACAAAATTTTGTTCTTGGAAATTTTGTCATCATCTAATTGTTTTCGCATGGGTCCGTTCAACGATGCAAAATATCCCAATGTGATAAAACAATCAATTAAAAAGGATCCTTTAATTCCAATTAAAATTCCAATTAAGAATTTATTGGGTCCTTTAGGAACAGCCCCTCAAATTGCGAATTTTTATTCATCATGATTATCATCCTAATTCTTGTGAAGAAACTTCCACAATAATTAGCCTTGGTTGCATATGAGATTTCTATAGTGATGCTCGTTAACCTATGGAAAAATACCTATAGGTGTCCTCCCCCGGGTCTTTGTCGTAAGTTGAATACTTCCGTAATAGTTTATTTGACTTCCTTGATCAATCTATCCATGGTACTGGGATTTCCGTAAACTTGGATTCTGACCTGTATGCCGGTTCGGCAGTTGTGCTTTCTCTCTCTCTGCGATGACTTAGTTGGGCTTTCCGGTTCCACTCTATTTGTGTCTTTGCCCCTCGGAGCGGTATCAAGTGCTATTGCACCTATTTTTTTTCGTTGATTGTTAGATAGGCTGTTATCATGAAGAATGCGCGAGGGATAGCACCCCCCGGCTAAAGGAGGCTACCCGTCATCATCTCATGTCCCCATTTACAACATTTTATACAGACCGAATCCCAGAAACATAGGATTATCCCAGAAACATAGGATTGGCGAGTTGACGGAGCCCTCTAATTAGCCTATTTTTATTTTAGGTGTGCATGAGGTCTCATTCAATTGTGATGACCCTTATGCTTTCGTCTGACTCCCCCTCTGTGAGCAGATTGAGCCTTTTTCAGCTTTTCGGCTCTTCGACGAATGCGCGGGGGAGTGGTGCTATGGAGAATAAGAGAGTGATAGGACTGACTTTCAGGCTTAGCTCTGCGAGCCTGCCTTACAGAATTGTTGGTCAATCCTCTGCACCAGACTCTACCTTTTCTGTGCCCGGAAAGTAAGTCTTTTCACATCCTCGAAAGTTCAGTTGTTGGGGAAAATAACTTGATTCTTTAAGATCCCGATCTTCTAGACTCGCAATGAATACCAAAGCCCCCTTCCGTCCCCTACCTTATTAAGTAAGTCAGCTCCTCCGTACTCTTCTAAGCTATGCAGCTCACCCCTGTATCGTGTCGTTCGCCTGCTCTACTCGGTATACCTATACAAGTCACCTAATCATAGCCTTCTAAGCTTTTCTCGTATGCCAGTAAAAAAGACAAATAAGAATCGAAAGGCGAAAGGTCTTGTCAGAGCCTTCGTTCTCACAAGAATGGTTTGTCCTTGAACTGACCTTATAGTTTTGCTGCTTAATGGCCTTCTATGAGGTTTTTTATACCTCTTTGTCTCTTTCTTCCTTCTCCCTTTGTGACTGACTTTGTTACAAATGCCGTACCTCTTCAGTCTATTGCTCCTAGGCCTATGTGTTCTAGAGTAGAGATAATTCCTAATGACTGTCTTTCCCTCGGGGTAACTCCCTTAATCCCAGAAGTGACGGAACTATCTTTATCTTCTCTTACGAAAAGAGATGAAGTAGCCATGAACCAATCAACAAAGCCAGTAACGTAAGGGCGCTAAAAGCTTTTCTGTCTTTATGAAAAAAAGCAAGCGAAGAAGTCTATGTTCTATTGGAAGATCCTTCTGTTCCAGCCGTTGGGATTTCCCTTGCGATTGTCCCATTCCCTTTTTCAGTCAGTGGAAATACAATTACTTCTGAGCCTCTTGCTTTCCTTTTCACTGTTCAATCTTTATCCCTTATCCGACAGTCTTGAAAGTTAGCATATTCCATATAATTAACTACCCGCCATTGAGAGTGCCCCTACATCTATGAATGCTATATCTAGAGTGTCAGTTTCATTCTTTCATTCGATAACGTCCTCTTCCAACTCATTCAACAAGAGCTATCACAGCTTCTTCTATTCCCTCTCCGGAACACATAGCCCTGGGCAGTCAATAACTTTAACTGAAATCCTTTTCTTTTCACTCTTCTCTAGAATTGCGTAGGGTGATGAGGTAAAACAACTTACTAACGGAAGAAGGCAGCTATGTCTAAATCACTCAAGCATCCCATAAGCTTCGCTAAAACAACTACGTACCTACTTCATGCCAATCACTCTCCTTCCTCTGTCGAAGAAGGATATAGGCCCATTTAGAGCTCTGCGGGTGGTACTTATAGGAATAGAATGTTCAGTTGAGGCTTTTTCAAGTTCAACCCGTGTTAGCGATCAAAGTTCCTTTCAGCACGCCTTTTTCCTAGGTAGCAGCGGGGTCTCAGTACTACAATGCTAGACAGCCCTCTTCATGGTATAGATTCTATCTTGTATAATAATATTCAATGTGTAAGTCAAATAAGGGCGAGAGATTCTCTTGTTGAAAAAGTATCTTCGAACCTTCCATCTGCCGACATTTGACAACCCATAAATTGAAAAGCAGATGAGATAGAGTTGGTACATCTCTTCACCCCCAGAGGAGTAGTTCCTATAACGATGCCTGAATGCAGTTTTAGCCTAAGAGCAGTTCAGAGAATCAAAGGCAATCGGGAGATTATAGGTCTATTATAACCGGCTATGCATGAAACCAACGAACGGGACTAAAGCTCTTACTTATGAAAGAAGGCCAAGGCGGATAAAGGACTAGCTCGTAGCTGCAAGACTCTAGAATGAATAGGACGAAGGTATTGATTTCACAGCCATAGCAATAGCAGTTACATCCGTCCTCCCTTACGTCTCATCTCTTTCGAGTGATTTCAAGTCCGCAGAGGAGAGATCTGTAGCTGGACCTGTACGATAAGTGAACAAACATTCCCCACTATAGGAAAGGTAGAAAAGGGACTCAGCGCCGTCGATAAACTCAGAAAACGAGTAAGCCGGAAGAGCTCAATCCCTTTAGGAATTTCTCACTAGAAAGATTTCAGTAGTCGATGAGCAGTAAAAGTAAACTAGCGCCATAGGCGGATAAGCTGCTACAAAGCTTTAACTTCTGCTTTCTTGCTTAGGGAATCAGCGAGTGGAGTTGCATTCCTTGGTGGCGAGTCGGTCAGGATGAAGAGCTCAACTTTTCTAGCTAGCGAGTTTGCTACAATAAGATCTTTAACTTTTGAGTTGGCTTTTGAAGGAGTTGTTCCCAGCTCAAAGAAATTGGCGATTGGATATAAAAGCTGGACGTACCTATTCATATCGAGAGACCCTTAGACCCGCCTTGGGGGATAGGTCTTCCTCAGAAATTCCTGAGCGATTATACACAGGTGATCCCGCTATAGCAGAAAAATCGGTGTCTGAAAAGGTTGGATAATGCCCTAATCGGAGAAGAAGTATTCGAAAGGGAGTTCATGCTTTTGTCCCGATTGGTGATTGATTCTCCCTTCTTAGTGTGCTCCTTCAACCATTCTTAGTAGTAGACTACTATTCATTCCTGGATGTCCATTCCTATCCTGCGCTTTCCCACCTGTGGTAGTGTCCCCGAGCCTTGCATTTGTGCCCCCCGAGCACGTAGGCTGGGAAGTCATCTCGCCCGTTAGCTTGTAATCCTTGCAATCTTTCCAGTAGAAAAAGCTCTGGTGCTCGATTGTGATACGTGGTGATTCTCAAACATCACGATGATGTCTTTAGTTGTGATTAATGAGATTCACTCGCTTTGATCGACCCTCTCTTCAAAGTTTAATCTTTCTTTCATTCCCGAAGAGCATACTAAAATAAAGGCCTTTGCCGATCCTATATATTCCTAGGAAGACATCAAGAGTTCTTCTACTTTCTACTCAAAGGTCTTGCGGAGGCTCAGACAAGATAGGGGGGATTCAGAGCCATAAGGCAAAAGAATGATCAAGGTCTCTCTCACCTGGAAATATCATCCAATGAACTAACGTTAGGCTTTGATGAAGACACAACCAAGGCTTGACTCTTATTGGGTTCTTTCACATTTTCATTTGTTCTAGCAAGTCATGATTTTCTTGTAGGAGTTTACTGAAAGATGAAATATCACCTCAAAAGGGTTAGAGCCTTAGCTAGACATTAAATCCTTCGTCCATAAGTAGGGAAGGACCTTTCTATCTGCAATATCCTCTTTTTTACAACTTAGAAGGTTGGAATCCCCCTTTCCTCAGCGCTGGTCCATAAGTAGCTGAGCAAAGTAGCATAGCATCGAAGAGGCGAAATAGGAAGACAAATAAGGCAAGAACTGTGAATGGAAAGGTTGATACCGGGAGAGATATGGGGAAAGACACTATGCATGATTTGCGGAATAGATTTTCCTACTTAAGCAAGTAAACTAGCGAACATGCAGGACCGTTGAAAGCTGCGGGAATTAAGATCGTGGAAAGCAAGAAAGTTTTTGGCAACTCTACTTATACCATGCAAGACACGTTTGGCAAGTCTAAAGCAAAAATGAATGCTAGTGGGATCAACTATACTCTTACTGAGTCTAATCACTACTCGCCAGTCCTCTTTCGCGGGTGAAGCGGCGGCTCGGAATGGGCTTGATTTGCATGGGGCTGAGTTTGACGCTTTAGATCTTTCTTCTTGCTCATGTAGCCCATAAGGCGAACAGAACGAAGGATTCCTATGATGTTAATCGGTGTGTGTATTCGGCTCCGCTCTATTCCTTACTATGTAGCTTGTTCGCCGATACCTATACGAAGGTTAGCAAGTAAAGTCACCTCTAAAGGCCCCAGCCGTCAATTGAACTTTGCCAAGACGCCGGATCTATTGAGAGAGTCGAACGGGCTGAGTACATTATTATAGGTTCAGATTCCGATTCACCGATAGGGTCCGAAGTTAAAAGCGTAGCGAAACGAATAAATATAGTAGTTAAGGCTTTGGGGCGAAGAAGTGAGCCGTAAGGCGAAGGGGCTTTCCGAAGGTGCTTCCCGTGCAGCTAAGCCTTTAAGCTCTAGGTAAGCGGATGGATTGGCCGTTGATGGCGGAATTGATGTTATACCTATTTTCCCGGGATGTTATAAGCGTATAAGAACCTCGTCTGACTCTGAGCTTTAAAACCACACAGAGCTATCCCCTTTAGCATCTTCCTACGTATCTAAATTACCCTACTTACAGTTCCCCTTATGGCTCTCCTCGTGAACTTCGTAGCTTAACGTTCATCTAATGCCTCTGAAAAAGATTAGATCTCAGAATATGGGAGTAAGGCGTAGAAGGAGGATTCAAAGAAGAGAGTCCTGTTGCAAGTCCGGTCAAAGATCCCTCTATATGAGATTTGATTCGTATCTGTGTTCAACCGGCAGCGCCGAAACGGCTTTTAGTCCGCCTTACGTCTCAGTAGTACTTTGCACCGAAGCGAAGAGATAAGGCCAAGGTTTTCGTTTAACGTTTTCCCGTCTTTCCCGGTTGGTTGGAGCTTTCATCTTAGGCTCCTCAATGTTGTGTTGTCTGACTCTGGGCAATACCCGGAATATACCGATTTAGAAGGGGTTAAAAGCCATATCTGCTACCATCCCCAAGCCTGAAGAAAGTATTAGGAATAGCTCTCCTTTCTAGTCAGCTGGGGCGAAAGGGCGAGTCTATGAGTCGGTTTGGGAATGTGCTTCCTATTGCTAGCCTGTCTTTCGAGAAAGTGAGGCATACTACTTAATGGCGTGAGGCATACTACTTAATGGCGAACGAACGGGAATAGGTATAGACAGTGGAGTGGGCAAAAGGATCTAGCACACGAGCGATAGGGAATTGGGTGGGGCATAATAGCTAGGCCTTTCCTTGACTATGGGATTAGAATTTCTTCTTACCAACATCGACATGCAAACCATCAGGCAATCATTGAAGAACATGCAACAACCCATACGGCATTAAAAGCTAACCTCCCTCCCCTTAACTAGGGAAGTAGGCTCGTTAGACCCGTTAAGCCTTTCCTGAAACAGGAGTTCAAGTAATCATCTACCTCTCTTGCAAGACAAAGATTTCATTGAGCCTAGCTCGCCCAAGAGTACTTTCCGTTGTTTAGGGACTGGTCTTCACCTATCTTTTGTTTTCCTTTCTATCTTTAGTTGTTGATGTGGGCGGAAGAGCTCTATCCCAAACTATTCCTGTGGGTTCTTCCTTCTGGTTCTCCCTTAATCCAAGATAATGGGAAAGGTGATGGGAAAGATCCTTCGTTGAAGCCTGGTAGAAAGGTTCTTTCTTCTGAGTCCTATTCAAATCTAGCTTCTTTTTAGCCCGATAGAAAGTACTCATCTTTCTGATGTGATGAGATTTGATGCGACCTTTCTTTAAAGGAAAGATAGGAATTCTCACTTTCTAGATAATGATAAGTAAGAGATAGAGCCTTAAACGATAAGCTGCTAGAAAGCCTTTTCCTTCCTACTGATACTCTGGGCAAGACCTGGAACTTTAATCTGCTTTCGCCGCTGTTGAGTAATAAGCTAAGATGTCTGGTCCTTAACGAGATGGTACTGACTTAATACAATCAGCCCCAGGAGGAACGAACAACCGGGGGACCAAGCAGGGCATAGCTAGCGGCATAGGAGCCGACTCGGCATATAGCACTCAGAGGTTCCTCGGGCAGGGCCTCAGCCCTATCCCACTATTCAGTATTGGATTCGGAGGCAGAGTATCGGCTTTCGAGTATTTGAATAGGACTGACTCGGAAGCTAAGGGAGAGTGAGTTATTTCTACTGGCTTAGTAGGATCGATAGGTAAAAAAAGGTATTTATCTTCAACTGTATTATCCATTACTATTCTATTTCTAGGTATTGATGCTCCACTTTCTTAAATATCCTTGTTTTCCGGACTTGGGTAAGGCTAAATGTTTAAAGCAATCTCTTACACGAAAGATGTTCAACCATTCATGGTAGCCGATATCGAAACTAGAAAGATCGATGACATAAGCAGGTCTCTTAATGGCGGTGTACTTTTTCCTTCCCGGAGATGGGTATCTAATTCTATCTCTCCCTTTCTATACGGGGTTTTCTGATTTCCCTTCTCTTGCTTTGAGATTTTTCGAATTTTCTTGTCTCAACCGAGGTTTCTAGTTGAGTAGTATTGGATGATGGGATCTGAAGAGGTAATTAATGGCCTTATGCAACTATGAAGCTATTGACTCTGCAGCTAACTCCGAATCGAAAACAATGATAATCATTCCTGAACCTGGATAATCATTCCTGAAACTGAAGCCAGCGAGCCAACAAGCAAAAGAGCGTTGAGGTCGGGAGGGGTTGAATCTCCTTTCGTCCTATTCTACGCATCGCTACTCTGCTACTATATTCCCTTCGTTCTCTTATCAATCCCTGGCCTCATGGACCGCTCACTTGTACAGTAGTTGATGAATAACCGACTGACCAAGATATTGATACAGGCACTTTGGTCCCAGAGACGCTGTTTGTGACACAAGGTACAACCTGGGGTGATGATATGCTTATTGATACTGCTCAGCCTAGAGAGCTTGATGTTATAGGTGCTAAAACCCATACCTTTACTGACGTTTTCATGGCCTCTCTTTCGATCAAAGCCATCTTCTATATGCCCCCGCCCAAGGGAGTCATCTTGAGAACTAAGTCTCGTTTTGTGTGGACATCTGAATGTCAGGAGAAGCTCTTGATCAGCTGAAACAATACCTCACTCAGTTCCCCTCCCTTGTTGAGTAGGCCAGAACCGAATGAGACTTTGTACATGTACCTGGCTGCATCGAATGAGACAGTTGCAGCGGTATTAGTCCGAGAGATTGACCAAGGCCAAGTACCAGTCTACTATGTAAGTAGAGCACTACAGGGAGTTGAAGTCAACTACAGAAAGATTGAAAAGGTAGCGTACGCCCTCATTGTTGCATCCAGAAGGTTGCGCCATCACTTCCTGTCTCACAAGATTGTGGTATTAACGGACCAGCCACTCCGAGAGGTTCTCTCTAGAGTAGACTCATCGGGTAGACTGAAAAAGTGGAATATAGAGTTAAGTGAATTTGGCATTTAATACCGGCCAAGAAGAGCAATCAAGGCTCAAGCTTTAGCGGATCTTGTTGCTGAATGCACATTCCCGGTTGAACCCTCAACCCCAATTCCAGAAACATAAGTGACTCAGAAGTCCCCACCCTTAGATAGATATCAGCATAGCTTCGTAATTAAACCTCTCGCTTTCAGAGTTCTTTCCTCAACCACTCAAAATAAAGAAGGGAATCTTTGAACAAGGCGTGTAGCATTAGAGGTTAGACTAAGTCATTGCAACTAGCGTAGGTAGGGCTGATCGACTCTGCTGAACAGCTATACTCACTCGGTATACGAAAGTAATCATCCCATTTTTCATCGTATATCCCGCGCTGCCAGTAAGAAAGAAGTCAAAAATAGACTGAAATCAAAGAAAGAACAAACTTCTTTGACCTATCCCAAACACATTTCCAGTGTGACTTGAAAACCTTGTGAATTTCCTGGTCGGGTTGCTCGGCGGATGCTATCACTTTCTTTGTTATTAACTAACTCTTGGAAGCGAAGCTCCCTTACTTCCTTGTTATAAGCGGGTTGTTAAAAGCGAGTTTCAAACAATTTGTATCGTAACAATTCAGAGATCTTATGTTGTCAGTGTGAATTCTTAGAAAGACATGGGAGTTTTTGGCGTAAGATTCTATATTCTATACGATATTTTTGATGCATATAATTGAAGATCGAGATTCCGTAGAACATGAATATTCTATTTTCTTTTCTCAACCGGAACTACAATCAATCATTCAACTGTAGCAGCTCAAAAACCTTAGATTCGATGTGTTAGAGCGAGGGAGTGGTATAGCACACGAGCTTGCGGAAATTGGTACTTCAGCTAGTAAATCCCTTGCAGCAAGAATCCCTTTGCATCTGCTTGGGAACTATCGATTCTAGTCACTTGCTTGCCCTGATCCCTTAGCTGGAACCTATTCCTTTATGACTAGGGGATAGAAAAAAAGGATTCAATAAAGCACTTTAAGCTTTTGAATCGGTTGAAGACAGACCGTAAGAAAAGAAATTGCTTATAATAAAGTTTGAAAGAGAATTCTTCCCCATGCCAAGCCCAAATAAACCATTGGAAGCTGCAACCTCGCCTTACATCAGAGAGACAAGCACTAGTGAAAACTACAATGCCTCTTCAGATGGATATGAAATAGTTGCTGATGAACTCGCCTCTGAGAAAGCTTTAACCGAAACCTCTTATGCAACTCTAAACCTGTTCCGTAAAGCAAAGAAGGAATCACCGGCCGAGGAAAGGTGAATAGCTTTTTCAATGGAAGCTGACCGCATAGACCTGATTGATTGAGCCTGTTCTTAAAGGGGTTTTCTATTCGTAGTATCTGCCACCCCTTTCTCAATGCATCTCTCTCGACAGCGAAGAAAGAAAACATGGCTCAGCTCAACGGAAGGGTATTATCATCAGGGAGTTGCATAGCTTACTTCTTTGTAAACCTATTGCTTCTTTCGAAGCTTCTTAGTAGCGAAAGCGTACTTGCTTGTGCGTCTTTCTTACTTGCGTGGGGGGTACGTACGCAGATTTGGGCTGCTACCCTGACTCGCTTAATCGATCACTACCGGAGCCAATCCCTAGGCTCGAATCAGACCAATTGAATAATCGAATAACAAACCTTCCCTATACTCCAACTCCACTTTCTATCTTGCTTGCTCGCTGCACGGGCATGAAATGAGGATTCTGAGGTGATAGAAGACGGATCCGATCCCTTCTAGAGTTATCGAGATGAATAGTTTTTGAGATAAAGTTGAGAGGATTTAGCCTCTGGGTTTACTTTCGAGATTTCCTCTACAACTACTACTAGGACAGTTTCCCCTCTTCGAAAGAGCAAGCAAGCTCTTTCACTTGCATCAACGGGCTCGGGAGTTGTTATTTCTTTTATTGTGGATTATGGATTGTTAGTTACATATCCCGTAAAGGTTATTCCTAAGCGATATGCCGAAGCGGAGAAAGAGGGTAGTAGAGCTGAGCCAGCCACTAAGAAAGCATTCGACGGAGTTTACCAAAAAACTATCAGGTTAAATAAAGTCAATCGACTAGTAAAATAACAAAGAAAGGTTTTTCCCAAGATCGATACATAGAAGATATGAATCGAAACGAAATATAGAACTCAAACGTAGATTGCTCGCGGCTAAATATGAATTGAGACGAAAGCTTTAGAAAGCCTTTTGTAAAGATCCCCATCCATTTTCCTAGTGATATGCGAGACAAACATCGTTATAAGTTGTCCAAGTTGCCAAGAAACCTTTGCACGAGTAAGAAACCGATGTATTTTCACGGGTCGACCTCATGGAGTAGATGAGTTCTTTCGAATTTCTCGTCTCGTTTTTCGTGGATTAGCATCCAGAGGTCCTTTGATGGGCATAAAGAAATCGTCTTGGTAGCAACCACCAAACCAATAGAACAAGGCTTAGCTCTGCAGCTGGTCCATAAGCAAAGTATGTGGGTACATTACCGGCCGGCTCCGAATCGAAAAGACCTTACGGAGTAATCCTTTATCTCAGATCGAATATGCTAACGGGGCTGGGGGACCTCTCTACGGCCTCCTGTAAAGTATGCTCCCCAGACATAGACTACGTACAGGATAGTACTCTTGGAAAGATAGAATATCACTGCGTGAACATAAGATTAAGTTACGAATGTAACTCCCGAGGTATCGACCACTATTCTAAATAGAGTAAAGTAAGGCGGAGAACTCTTGTTCAAGGAGAAGGAGTCAATTCAGAATTGAAGAGAATCGGATGATGATCCGAACTTAAACAAGTAAGATTAATAACACGAGCTTCCGGAAACGCAAATTTAGCCTCTGAATTTTCCAGCACCCTATCAAGCCGTTCCCGAAGAACCACTCTACCATGTTCTCGACGGACCCAGGTGAATTTAGACCCACCCGAACCCATATCTAATAAATTACAAGCCTCAAAACGATCAACAAAGGACCGAGCCCTATTAGTCAAGAACCGAGTGCCTCCACTTTTTTCATCTAAAGAAGCAATATCATTGAAATCACCCAGAACCACCCAAGCCAAATCAACATTCTGTGACATCTGGAAAAGTTCATTCCAAAAATTAGTTTTTAACGAGCAATGGGGTCTCACATAAACCCCCGTTAACAACCAAGAGGACTGATTCTCAACAATCTCCGTATGAATAAACTGCACATCCCGATGTATGAATAAACTGCACATCCCGATGCTGCACAACCAGATTGACCCTATGGTGATTCCAAAGGAGAATAATACCACCAGCGAGTCCATTAGAATCCACCATATCAAAAGAAGTCAACCCCAAACGTAACATAAAGTTATTTGCAACAACTTTACTACTACACTTAGTTTCCAAAAGAAAGATAATATCGGGAGAATGAAGCTTAACCAGCTCCCTACAGTTCCGCAAAGACTGCCTATTCGTCCCTCTACAATTCCACGAGACAACTTTAACCATTAAAAAATAGCAGATTAAGAAGACCCCTGATCAGCAGGGGCGGCATCAACCTCAGCGACATTGGCTAACGGAGTACCCTCCACCACCGAAGGAGGCACACAAGCAGCTAAATTACCAGTCAGGAGTAATGTTTCAATAGGCGCCAAATGATTAAGAACATCAAGTGGATCGATAATATTAGGCGCCTTGGGCATAGATTTGCCCCCTCCCCTATCTTTCAGAGTCTTCCCAACACCTACTACATCCTTCTTAGCACTATCAGAAGTCACTTTCGAAATAGCCACATCCTTTATTTTAGGCCCTCCTGACTTGAAAGCAGAAGTCTTTCACTTGAAAGCAGAAGTCTTTCTAGGATGCAGTCCTTGACTCTTCCCAACGCCTTCTTTGGGCTTAACTAAAGTAACGGAAGCACTAGGCTTCGGCAGCCTACTATCAATGGGCTGCTCACCTTCACCTAAGTTGACAAGTCCATCCTCCACAGGCCCATTCTTCAATCCCGGCCCATCCTCCAAAGGCCCAGCATTTGAAACTCCCTCTTCAATAGTCTTATCACTCTCGTCATCCAAAATCAAAGTATCCTCAACAAACTGATCATCCATAGTAGCATCCCCATCTACTTGTTCGGCCTCCTCAAGATCTTCCGTAACAACCGGGCCCTTATCAACCTTCTTTTTTGGCCGCCAAACCTTATCCTTCGAAGTCACTCCCTGAGACCACGCCTCAACATTCGCTTCCCTAACTTCACCAGCTTCCTGCGGCGTGTCACTATCTTCATAGAGCACATTGAATCTATTGGAAGAAGGACCATCACCACCATCCACCCTTTTACCCTCCTTATCAGCTGGATTCCGGCGTGGTTTACGTTTTACCAACAAAAAAGGACCAAACTTCTACACCGGAGCAACCCCTGGTTTCCTAGTAAACCATTCTTTTTCCGCCTGTTGAATAGGAAAAAGCTTTGGACAATTGTCTTTGCGGTGGCCAACAACACCACATTCAAAACAAAGAGTGTGAATTGCTTCATACTCAATCACTTGCACAAAATCACCAATATGAACTTTCGACACCAGCGGTTTGCAGAGATCAATATCGACACATATACGAGCAAACTTCCCACGAGACGCCAGACTCGTATTAGCATCCAACTTAAATAGTTTTACCAATTGAATCCTCAATACTAATAAGCAAATCCTTTTCAAAGAATTCAATAGGCAACTCAGGCAGCCTAACCAAAACTGGAGTTGAATCAAAAGAATCTATAGAAGGCCTAAACTTTGGCTTACAGCCTTGAATCAACAAATAATGATCTAAAACCTTACAAGGACCATTACACAGTACCTTAACCAAATCTTCTTTACTGGCGAACTTTGCCACATAGTAGCCTAATCCCAAATCAACAAAATCAACCTCCTACACGGGATTCCAAATCTTCAATAGCCTACCACGCAAAGAGGAAAGGAAATAGCTTTACCAAGAATCTTCAAAATCAGCGAATTTCTCCAAGGCCTGCGGAGCTTCTTCTTCAATTCCCGATCAATCGGGGTGAACGGGATATTCTCATCAGCCTCTTACTCTTGAACCTCCGAATCCTAACAATCAAAATCATCTTACCAAACCACCGTATCTAGCATAGTCGACTCTCGATTAATAGCCGAACCACCCTTCATCAACATATCTCGGAAGGTACCCTTATTTGCAGCTTGAACCTGTCCCTGTAAATTCACCGGAGTTTCCTGAACCTCAATGGTCGAACCCCCCTCCGGATCCACTTTATTTGTACTCCGATCTAAATGATCTTTCTCTTCCGACGTTAGCGTCGTCTCCACAGCCATCTCATTCATCGTGCGCCGCTCTCTTTTTTATTAATTTCTTTCTGTTGGGTGTGCTTATTCCCTTACTGCGCTTATTGGGTATATACTTGAATCTCTAATGGCATCTGATGAATTTCCGGAGCTAAACCAATTACAAAAACCTATTCTATCGCTAAAGTAGTTTAAGCGAATCCGTAGTTTCTTGGTTTTGATAGAGACTAATCCGCTATTGAAGGCAAGCTCTGAATCGTACTCCTTAGTACTAGTCCTTGGGGTGAGCTATCTATCTCAACCATCACCTTTTCGATATCCATGAACAGGATCTTCTATATCCATGAACAGGATCGGGATTGATTATTGATTTTCTTGGGGAAAGCGCAATAGTGAAAATAGAAAGAAACCTCTTCTCTCAACAGAAATAGACTTACAACAGAAATAGACTTAGCCAATTCACAAGGTAGAATCCGCACCCGAGCTTGAAGTTCTAGATTTCACATCCCTTGAATCTTATCTCGGGGGGTACATAGAAAGAAGTAGGAAGGGGAAAGCCCCATGAACGTAAGGAAGCGCAGAAAGTCTATTGCCCTAGGGAGTGAGTAAGTTTCTCAAAAGAGATTGTTTAGGTTCTCCAGGGAACTTGTCAAAGTCATTGGCCACTTCGACTGATAGACCTAAAATAGGATTCACTGTTGAGTTTCTTATTAGAATCGCTTTCACGAAGCGTATCATGACTTGAGGTTGCTTTGGCTCGTACAGGAAATGAAGATTCTGAGCCCCTAAAGCCCCTGTCTACTCGTTCTCAAAGAAAGCAGAAAGAAAGGAATAGAAAGAGTTGAGTCAAACGGATATTCATTCTACGCAATTAGTACTTGTAAACACATTCTACGTCCATCGCGACCTAGCTACATTTTAGAAAGACAGCTCTTTTGACAGCGAGAGTCTGAAAGAGTTCAGTGCCCTATTTTCTATTGGGCAGAAGGCTTATTCACTTGGGGTTGCAGTGGATTCAGCTTCCTCTTTCGGATCAGATGCGGATAGGGTTATCTATCTCGTCTTGGTGGTTGTATCGGGACAACCGTACTGGCCTGCTTCATCGCCTTATCTTTCGCACAATCTCAGGGTTGAAGACAAGCAAGCTCATTTTCGGGAGCGGACCTGGCATGAGCGATAGCGAACCCTTCTAAAACAAGAACGTAAAAGCGCAAAGAGAAGAGTGACCGTATGAAACTAGGGTCACTCGAACGGAAAATGTCAAGAGCGGCATACTGCTACTCCTTCCTTTTATCTAGACAGACCTTCTTTCTGTCCTAGATTCTGTATCTAGTCTCGCCTTTGACTTGATAGCTTCAAAGACGGGGAAACGTTAAACGGCAGACACAACCGGGATTGGTGAGCCGAAAGGCGTACGGGATCAGTAAGGACCGGGCCGAAGGGGAATGCGCTACGCGGCGAACAGGCTCAGAGGGAGGTTTAAGTAGTCCTCAACATAAGGCGAAAAAAGGGGCTTACGCGACACCCCCCGTGCTAGTAGAGGTAGAAAGCCCTACTAAAGAGTTGCCATCCACCAAGACTCCCCCCCATATTTCATGGGGACCATAGTAAGGGAAGATGCAGATCTTAGAAAAATGGGTATTGTCAAACCAAACCCTTGATGCTATCCATTTCCCGCCCACCTCTCTCAAGAGGAATATCCCTTTCAATTCACCTGATGCGGACTCGTATGCTTCGTAGTGACTACCTTCCTTATCTGATCTTCTTTCGCATGTTCATCGGCAATAATACCTCAACATCCTCTGAGCCTTTGATCGTTCTCTGAGCCTAGAGGTCACCTCCTTCGCTGCTACGCTACTTTGTTAGCTTCACTCTTATCAAAGCCTAGGGGTTCCGCTACATTTCCTGTTCGCCTTGAGGCAATAAGACCCTCGTCATACTATACTCTTCTGGTTCACTCTTTGGATGCGTATACTTGCATAATTGGGGGATCGAACAACAACTCTTATTTCAGTCGAATAGATAGAGCAAATAATATCTTTTCTTCATATTCAGAATAGTCAGCTAGACTACAGTGACTCAGTCAGATCTTCGCCTAACTAAAAATGACTCAGCTTTTTAGCCGATCGGAATCCCTTCGCTAGGCATCTTCGGCCTCTTCGCCTAAAGGAATTGCTCTAAAGAAAGACCCTGGCACGAGGGCTAGGCTAGATTCAATCTTTGCAAGTTGTAGAATAAGGGCTGGGCTGGCTTGATGCCAAGAAGAAGGAGACGAGTACCGTTCGTTCGCTAAAACCTATAAAGCTAGGTGTTGTCGGCTTTCTTGACGCATTTCCCGCTCGGAAAACCCAATCAATTTCATAGTGCGACCGTCTCTAACCCTATTGCAAAAGCTTGTGAGCCACCACTAGAAAGCTCTGCAAGACCTCAGCTTAATTAGAAGGGATTCTATCTTACATAAGCGGATCCCAATCCCGAGTAGCACATAGAGAGGTAGTGAAAGTCTCGAGCTTCTAACTTACCGTTTATGGAAATGAGATGAAGGAAGGGCAACCTCACTAGAAGAAATCATAGAACAAGAGGAAATTAAGAAGCCAGAACAAGCCCCAGCAGAGATATGATAATAATCTTAGAAATCGTATTCAGTATCGAAAAGACATACTTCGATCTAAATATCTATAATTTTAGAATAAATTCTGATAATTACATAATACATACCAAAAGGTTCGAAGATATACGTCTAGATTCAAAGGATCAATTGAATTGAGTGTGAACTTGTTAGACTAAGGAGAATGGTCGACGTGATGTTCTCACGGTCACCTGGGCCAAGGGAAGGGGTGATCTGTCCCTGCTTCTTTCTCTATGTAATAACTTTCTTTCGAGGTCAGGCAGTTAACCCAGCAACAGTGATTAGATAGCGCTCTTCCTATAGCTTGTTTAGAACCTTCCCATACTGATAATGAAATAGATCTAGCTCTAGTACTAGGTCTACCCCTATTCTATAACCTAGAGCACAGGTACTATCTCCTTGAACACTGGTTTGTTGGTATCCTAAAAAACAGGCTGGGCAGGTACTAAGAACCTTACGAGAGCACGCCTTCTTTATCTTTACGTTGGAGTTTCATAAAGAAATATGCTTTGCCGCTACCATTGGCGGCTCAACTTCGTTCCTCCTTCTAACATAACAGGGCATTCGTGAACATCGGCAGTAGATGAATGGTGATCAAGAGACTGACTGACAGACCTTACCAATTTCTCAATGCCGGACCTGAATGTGAATGGCGAATGCCTTCAAGCAAGGAATAGGGGTAATCTTTTCAATTCTATCCCATAGGGACGTCAGCAAGGTAAGAAAGTAACTAGGTAGCTCTCACAGTACGTAAGGTTTATGAAAGCCTTCTCTTATCCTCCCCTGCGAAAGGAGAAAGAATTGAAGACGGTAGAAAGAATTGAAGACGGTAGAAGGACCTCTTTGGCAATCTTCTTTTTAGGTAGTTAGGAGCGAAGGTAGTACGAGGCAGAGCAAAGACTAAGAGAGGGACATCAATACGTCAAGGCTCTAGTTTCACTCTTGCCAGGTGGGTTACTTTGACTTGGGGAATCAGATTGATAGCTTTTGTTTTGAATGGGGCGAGGCTAAGGGTTCCGATAGAAAGCGATGCCTACTAGACTGGCTCGAATAAGCCTTGAAATAGTCTCATAGCTTCGTCACCTAGCTTAAGCTATTCTATCTTTTTTCATTCTGCCCCAATGTGACATTGTAAAGACTTTTTGGAGTGTCGCTAACCAACGATCCTTTTATCCCTCCAACACCAAGTGCCACCTCAACAGCTAGATTCTAAATCGTTAAGCCTCGCAACCCTTTCCTTTGTATCGGACCTTTCCCGCTTTCCTTCCTTGGCTAGTTTCAAAAAGTTCCACTTTGCTTTGTTCATAGAATAAGTCATAAAGAAGTGACAATTAAGATTCATAAGACTTCCCGCTCGGAAGAACTGGCTTTTCAACTGAAAGGAGGTGGAAGCTCTACTAAGACGGAGATGTAAAGGAGGGCAACATACCTTTATACGGAGAATAAATGAATAGGACCCATCATAGGCCTTAGAATGTTGATGTTACAGTAGTCTAGATAGAAGTCAATTCCATCTTCTATTTGATTACGGCAAGAAGACCCGAATTCATATCAGAAAGGTTTTGAGCCTTGTCAGTCCCTGTTCCTCTTTCACATTTCCAAATTGAATATGAGATCTCATAATATTGATTTATAAACTTGAGGATTTTCTCTAAGTAGATCAGCCATCTGCCTCTCATTAGTTCAATTGGCATTCTATCACGAGTGTAGGAGTTGTCAAAGAAAAAAGATAACAGACTCACTCACGGAACACTTTCTATATCAACGAAGTTCTAACCTATGAAACATAGAGANATGGCCATAGAGGTGTCGAAGTTCTTGTATGAGGATGTGGTGATTCGATTTTCTTTTCCTCGACTCGGACTAATGTAAGTAGGTCAAGCAAGACCTTATAATGAGTTCAAAGGGGTGCAAAAGGGCCTGTCAAGTCTTTCTTTTGTTGGATTTCTTGATTGTCTTTTGAATTCTATTTATTTCATTTAATGATTGATTGGCTCGGACCTTGCCTGTCGGCTCGGGACTTTCCCACATCCTCCTCTTGTTGGTACTCGGCCCTAACCTCCTATACCGCCCCTTTCTTCCATGTGTTGGCTTGATTATTCGTGTCGATCCAATGATTCCTAGTTGCATTCCAGACTCCATTCCTACCTCTTCTGTTGACTAGAGTTGTGACCCATAAGGTGTCAAGAAATGGCCATTGAACGAACGAGGGTATTTCTAGAAAAGACTTGCCCAAGTCGAATTCTCTAATCTATTATTGAATAATCAAAATGAATTAAAACTCTCCCTATCTTACAAGCCTCTTCAATCTTCATTAGCTTAGCTAAACCGCTCTACGGTTGATCTCTTTGCGCTCTACGCTCTAGACCAGTCTATACCAGTCTCCAACTTCTGACTCTCAAAGCTTGCTTTGTGTGCCTCCTTCTATTCTGACAAAGATAGGATCTATTTGATTGACCACCGCGTCACATTCTTTTTGAAAAAGATATTAAAAGTGCTAACTTACATTTTCAAGCACATACTTGACTTTGTTTGAAAAAGTGATTTTCACACTGAATCATGCTTGTGGGCGTTGGCTAAGAGCTTTTGAACCCCTGTCTCAACGAGAGTGAGAGATATACAGCAAAGACATAGCTGTAGCTTTAAGCTAGCTCCAAACCAAAGGAAGACGCATAGCGAGAACAAAAGCAAAGAAAGCTTCTACCGCGCTTACTACACCTTCCCACGACCCAGCTCCTAGCGCTCCTCACCAAAGACTCTTGCTCTGAAACCTATAATAAAGCTGCCCAGACCTTGCCTTGCCTCTTCCTTTGCTGGCTAGATGCGTAAGTGAAGGTTCACGCTTGGGCCCTTGACGAGTACTTTTCTTTTAGTTAGACCATAGGCCCTAAAGGACGGTAAGCCATGAAAGTTCTAGCTAAAGTGCGATATCCGCCGTTCTTTTGCGCTAAAGCAAGAGAAGGAAAAAGAAGTATACAGAAAAGCAGTTAGGAGTTTGATTTAAATTCCTACTGATAAGCACTGCCCTTACCTATCTTACCCGGCGATGAATCGAATTTCAGACTTTTCCTTCTTGATGTAGAGGGTTCCATAGGTTATCTTCTTCTGCCCTGCCGCTCTTGGTGCATCCATGCTCACACCCGTCTCAAAGGCAAAGTAAGCCTAGCTAGGGTTTGAAACCATGTCTTCATTCACTTCAAGCGCCACACCAACCCTTACCTTGTCCCAATAGCGTTCGATTTATTCCTTGGTGCCCTTCTCAGTCACGCTTCCCTTCAACATTTCTTGATCGAGCAAAGGTAAAAGACACGTTGGAGCGAAAGCCTATTATAGACTTTAAGGAAGAGTAGCTATCGAGGGAAAGGAAATGCAGATGGTGATTAGCAGATGAACTTCCTCTTTTCTTAGGGTTCGGAAAGGAAGTAGTTTAGATGAGGCAGCCTTGAGTCAATACCTAGCAGTTAAATCCCCAATAAATGACGAGCCCGAGCCGGTCTTTGAAAGTTCAGGGTTCAGGTATTGTTCAAATTCCATATGCGGATGAACTTCTTTTACTTCTTTTATCCAAGGAGACTTTCTAGTCTATAGCTCATTTGTACGACTCATCTTCTTCGCCTTACGGTGAATCAGAGGCTAGGGTTCCCTACATAGAATCCGCGTTAAATGCTTTTAACATCAGATGCCATTTCTTCTCTTTCGCCTAGAGGTTCAGCTCTTGAAGACAGTGAGCCTATTTCGTCAACCCGGGAATATTTGATTAGCTGCCTATCTGCTCCTTATGTTCGCTTATGTGGCATCAATGGCTTACCTTCGCTCTGCTACTTCGGACCAAACATGGGCCCTTATCTTATTCTTATGGTCGATTCCATAGGCTTACCCACCTTACAGCATCTTAAAGAGGGAATCACCGGAAATCGGGAACGGGTTTTCCTTTCCTCTTTGAGTTCTCGTATAAGCAGTAGCATGGGAACAGGTCTCTATAATCCTACGTCTCGTCTCGTGGTACGTGCCGCTTAAACACTCCAAAAGTACACTAGACATCAGCTGTACAAGAACCCAAGGGTAAATATAAAAAGGTTAACTCCCGATGCTACGTCAAAAGCATGAATTTTAGCTGTCGAATGAGACTACTAAATCTAAATGTAGGAATGAAAACTGGAAAATTCACTCAACTCATCAAGATGTCTTGGTGTCCGACCTTCCGGGTATGCGCGTAAGGGGTATCCTAACATGTCATAAATTAACGCATTGCCTATTGTAGTGCGTTTAACCTCACGTTCGTTTGGGAGTTCTCACGATGTGTAAAATCCGATCATCAGACCTATTTCAATGCACATTGTCTGACCTAAGATTTAGCGGAGGAGACGAAGGAGATGAGCTGCGTAAGAGCTAACAGTACGAACTACTCTACTCACGAGAATCAGTCTTTCAGCCAATACCAAACAAGACTAACCCGTTGGTGTGTGCGACTCCGCCATCTTTCTTCTCTCTCCGAACAAAGGCTAGCCTGTACGCCTGTCGGTACTACAACTAGAATATTAAATGAACTGATTCTTTCTTTTACAATATTAAATGAACTGATTCTTTCTTTTTTCATATATTCATTCATGACTTCAGCAATGAGTGAATTACTTCTCCGTTCTTCTTCTTAATAGGGATTCTGGTCAACGGCGAATAGGAAGCATAATGGGTACTAGTTGCTTTAGGATGTAAACATCATCGAAGAAGTCCATCGACTCAAAGTCCCCAACTACGAAAGCGCCTAGAAAAGGTAGCCCGGGAAGCACAGCACATGTGACCAAGGGTTGGTTCAATACCTAGTGTAAGAATTGTTACTCATTATGGCTTTCCTCGTTCGGGACAAAGAGCAAAGTAGTCTTACAGTTGTCTGCCCTCATTCCCGAGTCGCATTAGCACAAGCCACGAGCGAGCTGCGGGTTCGCGATTTCCAAGTTTTCCTTATTATAAGTCAAAGCCCTAGAGCACGGAACTAGAAATCCTAGAAGTCACTTGCACCTTTTCTTACCGGACGAGCTAACCAGCCGCTCCTACCTTCCCTTACCGTTCGTGTGCCATTAAGACTAGATAATGGAAGAGATTGTAACCCTTGGGAAGAGATTGTAACCCTTGAACAGCTTCAAAGCGAGTTGAAAAAGGAATTGAGTCTTCTCTTACTTCGGGAATGAAATGAAGAAAAGAAGGTGTAGATAAATAGCTGAGCTAAGTAGCATATGAACCTCCGACTCGAAGCTTCCCGTTTGCCAGACCTATAGGATGACATTTCTCGTGTCAGTCAATCTATAGGATGACATTTCTCGTGTCAGTCAATCCTGTCTCTCTGAGCTTATGAGCGCGTCTGCTACGCCTTTGCCCACTGCCAATTGGATTCCAAGTTTGCTAGGTGGTTCTCTTTTAGCATCATGAGAAAGCTGGCAGTTGGATTTAAACGGTGGCAAAGCTGCTAGTTTAAAATAGCCGTGAAGTCTAACACGAGATGTATGTCAGTTAAAAATATACCTATCTCATGGTTAGAAAGGGAATCGAACCCTTTGCATAGTCACTGCACTCTGCTCTCTGCACTCAGCACTCTTCAATCAGCAGATACTATGCTTGCCCCAATCGGCGTACCCACCATATAAGAGAAGATCAGATAGTGAGGTGAGATCTACGACCAGCCTTCATTCGAAAGCGCAGATCGTTGCTCTTTCTTTACTTAAGTCCGAACTTTTGAAAGAAGAATCGTCGGAAATACCCACCACCTTCTGATAGCTACCACCTACGCATCTACGATAACAAGATCGTAACCCAAGATAGCATAAGCAGGAAACCCGGATCCACTAACTCCCTACTCAACCACACAGTCTTGTGGTGTGCTAGAATGAATAATGTCCAGGAACTATAGAAAGCAAGTGCTTGTCCTGTGCCAACCAACAAAGAGTAACCTTCTCGACGATGGGAACATATTGGATACAAGCCACGAGCCCACCCAAGCAGCTGAAAGAGCGGAGCCGAATACACCGATTAACATCTTACCAAGAACAAAAAGCAATCGATTCTATCAACTCGATAAGGTAGAGAAAGCCACTTTGCCATACCCGTTGTTATGCATATTCCTATGTCTAATCCACCGGATTCAGCTTCATCGCGTAGCAGCGAACTAGGCCGTAACGGTAAGTCAAAGGGGTCAGAGGGAGGAACTAAGAGTTCAGGCTTCAAAGGCTGGTCTACTTACTGCTCGATGAGGGTCATCAGGTCGGGTGGTAATTTGGATGTGTGATTACGCTTTCACTACTCAAAAAAGAGGGTCAGGGCAGAGAGAGATCCTGAAATCAAGCCAGATAAAGGAGATAGCTTCGTCGGGTTCTTCGCTCGAGCAGGAAATTAAGATTCTTCGATTACATACCTATCAGCAGTAGCAGATTTCTTTGCTTCCTATATCGAAAGCGACAAGATATGAGACCCATTCTCAAGTACGAGAAGAGAAAGCGGAATCCACTGCAACTACAGGCTTAAAGTAAGGGGTATAAAAAGCAATCGATTCTTCAAACTCTATAGTGTCTGGTAATAGGCTGATGAGTAGGGGCTTAACTTAAAGACTTGCACTCCTAATCTGCAACTTCTTTCCCGAAGCAAGTAGTAACTACATCCCTTTCGCTTTCTGGGAACTATCGATTCTAAGATTAATCACGAGCTACTAGGAAAGGTGGCGAGCTATGGCACTGCAGCTAAGCCTTTTCCTAAGAGCTAACTATGCCCGCTGCTACTCCTAACAGAGCCTTTGCTGTTGACTAATCTTCAGATATTGGAACCGGTCTTCAAAGTTATCAACTCTTTATATTACGAAGTTCGAGTAGACACCTTTCTTTTAGGGATTCTACTTCGGACCCTGATATAGGTCTACCTTCATTCGTTGACTTAACGTCCTCTTCCAACAGGAGCAATTGAAGCTTCCTCTGTAGGTGATTAGGATTCCGAGAATGATGAGTTAGCCTTCTCCTTTTCCTTCTCCTAATCATCAGAAATCTCCTTCTCAGTAGTCTTCTCAATCCATAGGGAAATCGGATAGCTAATGAATTCAGAGTGCTTCTTGATCAGATCCTTGAGACGGCGCTCCTCAAGGTACTCAAGCTGGTCCTCCTTCAAGAAAAGGGTAATCTTAGTGCCCCTGCCAAGGTTCTCCCCAGAGGTATCCCTGGTAAGAGTGAATGACCCACCAGCTTGGGACTCCCATACATACTGTTCATCATCATTATGCTTTGTGTAAACAACAACCCTCTCAGCAACCAAGTAAGTTGAGTAGAAAGCAAGACCAAATTGCCCAATCATGCTAACATCAGCACCAGCAGCCAATGCCTCCATAAATTCCTTGGTCCCAGACCTTGCAATAGTACCAAGGTTGTTCACCAAATCAGCCTTGGTCATACCAATACCAATGTCAATAATTGACAGGGTCTTGTTGGTCTTATCGGGGACAATGTGAATAAAGAGCTCTGTCTGAGCATCAAGCTTGCTCTTGTCTGTCAAGCTCTCAAATCTAATCTTGTCCAAAGCATCAGAGGCCTTACTGATGAGCTCACGAAGGAAGATCTCCTTGTTGCTGTAGAAAGTGTTGATGATCAAGCTGAGAAGCTGGTTGATCTCAGCCTGGAAAGCAAACGTCTCTGCCTACGCCATCGCTGAATAACTCTACTCCGAGCATCCCGACCTTTAGCGCATATGCTGGCTATCTGGCATGAGGTATTGGATGAAGCTCCCCCGAGAATTGGGTTGAAAACCCCCCTTAGTTAACAGGGACGGTCTTCCCGCTCCCCTTTTGTAAAGTAACCGGATTGAGCCAAGACTTGGGCGGCATGAACCTTCTAACTAAATGAACATTTTTAATGAAGGCCGCATGTTCCAATCATTCATCGTCAATTTCAAAAACCTAATTTGGTAATTCCCAGGTGACAAAACCCTTACTTAAATTGTTGCAGCGCGGAACCTGTCATAAAATATGTTCTCTGCGCCTGCCAAACACCCTGTACCTGAGGAAGGGCGGCACATACATGTTCCATACCTAATAATCAGAATTTATTATGATAAATCATGGGCTTAATTAATCAATTTGGGCTTATAGGCAGGCTAACAAATCAAAGCCTTTTCCTAACAGTTGACCGATACAGCTCGACCGATTGATCCATAAAAGCGGAAAGATAGTACATTTAAAAGGACGAGAAGTGGTATCGAACACAGATAAGAAGAGGCTCTGACAAGAGCTCCTAAGAGCAACCTTTCTCTTATATACGATACCCCCAGACGCGCCACTGCCTCCCTCGAAGTAAAAACAATCCTCTCCAGTGAGACCCGCTGAGCCGGAAGAACCCTTTCCTTTAATTCATTTAAGCGATTCAATCAGTAGGAAAGTCATATCACTGAACACTTTATAGATATCTGTCTCTATTAGAAGCTGCATACTATCGGAGAGAGAGCAATGGGAGGTTCAGTCAAAAAGCATTTACCCCTTTTCAACTCAATGATCAAGCAAATAAGCAAGACGAATCTCTTTCTATATGAGATTTCGGGGTCGGTAGTTAGCTGCGCAGCAACCAATGCATATAACGGGAATCAATCAATTCCAGATAAAGTCGTCTATGTGGCCTCGTGATTAGACGAAGAGATTACTCCATCATGCGCACCAAACCAACTCCTTCTTATATATACGCAACCTCTGAGATAGAAGTAAGATCCCGCGGAAAGTTGTTCAGCTTCTCCGGGTCTTCCTAAATGCAAATACCTTCATAGAATGACATTGTTAATTGGCAGCTATAGCTGTTCTTTTCACAAGTGCAGTGGTTAAGCATATGGTATATCATTTCGAGATTGGCTTAGGTATAAGGAATGAGAGAGTCAATTTCCCCTTTTGTCCCACAAAACCGAATAACCTAATGGATCGAACTCATACAAAAAAACGTCTGTTATAGCTATTCAAGATAGGAATTAACCTATGTACACTTTAAAGCATATAACGGCCGGTAGGTATATAAAAAAGGGATCGGTCGAACTACTATACTAAGCACTTACCTATAAAAGAAAAAGGTATATAGTATATCGAATCTTTCGGATTCTATCTACGGAATGGAGATAAGGCAGAGGGGAGACATAAGCGCGAGAAAGGAACTCCGTTAGGACACCCCCTTCTTTTCTGAATACTGGAGTGACTCTAGCTGCTGCCATAAGCTTTGAGTTTAGGGCTTGGGGCTAGACCGATGTTCTTGCTGCTGATGGAAGCCAAACCTTGGAATGAAGCTTTTAGCCCATATCTACTACCCGGAATGGGGTTCGGGTGCTCAACCGGAAAGACTTAGAGGAAGGCGTACTTAGTAGGAAGACGATTAATTAGATAAAGAGGTGTAGAGAATGCCTCAAACCAAAGAGAGCGAGGTAAACAAGCCTTAAAGAAGATAGTGACCCCAATAAAGGTACGAAAATTCTCGTCCATGTTGGCAGTCAAATTCAAAAATAAATTACCGAAAAGAAAGTAGGACCAACCCATCTTCAAGGAATTCGATATCTGCTACCATAATGAATATGAAAGAAAGACATCCAATCCTTTACTTTCCTCAGTTCCAATGTACAGGGTGATCGGACACAAAGTCGGCTACTAAGGCCTTACTCGGATCGAATACTGATTCCCGGAGAGAATCTTTACATTTCACTGCCTTGAGCGTACTACACCTTCTTCTACTGTTGTGAGTGCTCACTATCTTACGAATCTTGCTCACCTTATGCTCAAGCCTATGGTGCAGATAGGCCATCATATGTCTATCGTGCGGCTACAGTCTGGGAACTTATGTCGGCTTACTAAGTCAGTCTGAAGCTATCCTCAGCTACTCTTTAGATGTCATGAGCTACCTGGACATTCTATCTAATCTCCTAATTGACAAACTCTTGCATTAAGACAGTTCGTTGAGTAGCGGTACCTTTGTGTAGCTCGCCTGGCGTATAAAGCTCCTCCGTTCAGTTCGACTGTCGGTTTAACCTCTTTTTTATGGTAGAACCCCGTGAACCTGACATACGGATCAAGAATACTATTATGAATAGAGAAGAATATATGATATTTGAAAGAAAAGACAGTTCATCAGTTTGGTTCATACCATAGGAAAACTAAAAGGATCCTCATGAGCTGAGATTTCTAGTAAGTAAGGGTTTCAAGAGCTGACTTAATAAGATAAGTAAGGAGAAGAGGATGATGAGTAGGGGAATCTTTCACTCTAGCCAGCTAATGAGCGTAAAGCGGGGAGCTAACTTACTAACCTTTTCCTTACCTTTAATCGATTCCAGCCATCTCATGGAAGATGTGGGACTTACTTAAGGAATAGTAAAGTGGATGAGATCGGTCGAGAGAGTGAGTCATGTGAAACCGTAACTATAGATAGGGATTAGGCATAACCGTATGAACGGTACTCGCCTTATGTCTATAGAAACCTTTAGGTTGTTTTCGGATCTTTCTTCCTTTTCAAAATCCGCATTTACTGCTCTGCTCGAAGCAGAAGCCCCAGACTGCCTACATTCAGTGCGTAGAGTCTCAAGCGAAAGCCTGTCGAGTGAAGGATTTTTGAGAAAGACTAAAAGTAAAAGTAACCTGCAATCAAGACCTGATAACCGAGTGAAAGTCTTCTCCCTTCATCCAAGTTCACAGAAGAGAAATATCCTTTTAGCGCAGGATCCATATACGTCCGAACGAAAAGAATCAGTGCTTATTGAACATCCATCTGAATCTGTTAATGGATTCAGTTCCTGTTGTTTGATGAGACCCGATTGACTTTTTACCTCTACGAGATCATGAAAAAAAGATAACTTTGCATCTTATATAGATAGAAAAGTGCCTTATTACTTTTTCAGTAATAGATCGCCATTGAAATACAAAAAGTTGTTACTCTACATAGCGGAAAAACCTTAACAAGGAAATTCCACTCATAGAGCTCCTTGAAAATGTGAAAAGTTTTATTTCGTATAGTGGGAAAACCTTAACAAGGAAATTTAACTCATAGAGATCATGAAAAAGATGCAAAGTTGTTACTCACCTAGGGTCGAAAGTTAATTATGCCTTTTTCACTCTATGATGGACATTGAAATGACAAAAGTTGTTACTCATATAGGGGAAAAAGTATGTTTTTTTGTCCATTTTGAATTCTATTTCTTCCCTGAAAAGTCAAAGTATCCAAAAAAGACGGGTTTTAACAACTTTTCAGATTTCGAATGACCCGTTAGGAAAGGAAATGTCAAAGTAAGCATTTTTTCTTTGCAAACTTTGAATTCCATTTCTTCCCTAAAATGTCAAAGTAAGCATTTTTCCCGGTGTTTTATCAAAGTTGACAATTGAGAATGATATTTAGGATTTCACTATTGGCTAGAATTTGAGTGATGCAGATATTACAACAAGAAGTTTACGATCTCATTCATTCATGTGATACGCTTTCTTTCTCGAGACACCCTCAAAGCCTGCCAATCATGATGCTCTATGTTCGGACCCCGTTGAGTAAGAAGCGAAGGGGGTTTATAGGTGTTAGTAATGCTTATCACCTAACAGAAGTAAAGTAAGTAATGGATGCAGCTGCTACTATTCCATCAGCAAGAAAAGAATCAACCTAATCCGCAACTTCCTCCCCTAACCCGGAATCAAGAACCTTATCCCACTCTAAAACCAATCCTAAGGCCAAAGTTTCTTAATCTCATCCTGGTTCGCCTGTGGAATCCTTATCTGAGGAACTATCGATTTATTCACTTCCTTTCCAGGCTTGAGAGCTAAGGACTTGGCTTCCTTGTTCCGGTGAGAAGGTCGAATAGTACTGCTAGATTATTCCCGATCAAAAACATCAATTTGATCCCCTGGAAAACTCAAAAGCTTACCAAGAAGTTGTTAACCGAAACTCAGCATCTTCCTTTCATGCACGAGCCATCAGTGAGATAGCCAAAAGAAAAGAAAATTCAAGAATAGAATTCGACTTAGCAGCCCGTTCGCTTCTTCGACTTACTATTAGGCCGACTATGAATCAATTTCCTTTTCAACTGCAACAGGCAACTTAGTAGTTTTCATGGTGTATATAGCAATAGAACTCGTTACAGATTGAACTAAAAGAGCTCTGCCAGCAAGAGAGAATTGATTGGCCTTATTAGCAGCTAATCTTTTTATTTACTTACTTAAGTAGATGGGCATATGTATGTTTATTTACTCTCTTTCTATGAAGAGGCACACCGAAATATAAGCCAAGATCAATAGAGTGACTCATATTTGTTGTCATAGCAATAGCATCAATAGTAGCAGATGTAAGATTTGCATAAGTAAAAAACTTATACTTCTGTAGATTTACGCTTTCTCTAGATAAAGCACAAAATCGGTTTAAAGACTGAATCATGCATTGACTTTTCTGAACTGAGGCTTCACCCATTAAAATGAAATGATCTGCAAAAAAGAAATGAGAGAAAGTCGGCCCTCTTCTGGATACAGTAAGTGGCTTCCAAACTCCATTGTTCACTGAGCTGTCAATAATATCTGAGAGTTTTTGAATATCTGAGAGTTTTTGCAAGCATAGGACAAATAAATAAGGTCTCAACGAGCCTTGTCTAAGTCCTCGGGCAGGCTTAAAATAAGATGTCCGCTCTCCCATAGCACATTTATCTCAGTGGAAGTCACACAGAACATAATTAAAGAAACCCGTGTAGAAGGTAGGCCTAAATACATAAGGACCCAACGTAAGAACTCCACAATCATAAGCCTTTTCAAGATCTATTTTCATGAGCATTCCCCCATTCTTGCCTCGGTGAAACCATCCCCTGATTCGATTCTATTACTTGGGCTTTACCCTATTTGGTTGATAGGTATCTTTTGGTTTGGGATCCCCACTGGAATCAAAGTCTTTAGCATGTATTTTAATTAATATTTATTGATTTTCTTGAATTGGATTGAACTGTTGTGCCCGAGCTGATTCTAATAATTGAATATATTCAAAAGTCCGAGCTTGCTAGCCTGGAGTCGGGAAACTACGAAACAACTGCATGAAGGAACCGAAGGGTCTAGCGAATAAGCCATGGAATCTACCTAGGTGTCTTGTTGAGTTGATAAAATGCTTCTATTTAATTTAGCAGCACCTTAGGATGGCATAGCCTTAAATTCAAGTAAAGTAAAGTTAAGGGCGAGGTTCAAACGAGGAAAGACTTACGGTGGATACCTAGGCACCCAGAGACGAGTAAGGGCGTAGGTAAGAAGAGGCTGACTACATTTCCCTATAGGCTTTCATTCATCCTACTTACTTAATTATGTACTCTTTTAGGATCGCTAGCCGATAAACTGTATTTCATTCTAGCCGATTTTATTCTATCACAATTCTAGCCAGCCTAAATGGCTATGTACAATTAGACAAAAAGTACATACCGGTGAGAGGATAAGGCATTTCTGCTCTTCCCCCGAGTCAGATTTAAGTGATGGTGAAGAAGGTGGCACCTACAAGTCCGACAAGTGAATTAATGCCGTGAGGGTAACAAATGTGCCGATCATTTGGCATCTTTGGCTCAAGATAGTCCACATGGGGTCTCTGTGTTATAGGATCCTCCAGCTTCCCTTCTTCCTATGCTTATGGCAGATAGTTTAGGTGTGGAAAGACTGAGATTGTAGTTGTTTTACTTCATTGGTACAACATAAAAAAGGCCTCGATGGGTCGATAAACACCCACGAGAACGGCAGCGGAAGTGGATGATGGGCTATCGGGCTTTGACAAGATAACTTTCTTATTTCATTGATTTTTGATTTATTAGCTCGGGTACTAAAAATAAGTAAAATCTGGTGCATAGCTTCTTTTTTTGAATGTGTCCCGCTAACCAGATAAGATCTGATCCTTGGTTTTGAGATTCAGTGTCTTTGACTCTAACCCTTGTCTAAGTGAGGAAGCGGGAGTATTATAGCGGTGTGATCAATGTTGTTGGTACCGACATCTGTTGGGATTGCATTTCTCGCTGCGCGAAGATGATGCTTACCTGGTAAAAAAGTGATAGATGGAATCGCCGTTCAAGACCACCGCTAAAACCGTTCATTACTATGAAAGAGAGAGTGGTACGAACAGTACTTGACTTTGGAATAGCACTAGTAAGTAGGAAGCTCAAAGCGGTGGGCATTTCATTTCACTTAATGAAAAGGGGAATGTTGATTATCTTCCCCCTTCGCCTTACTAAGACCTCTTTCACTCCCTTCGGAACTTCAAGCTGATTCAGAAAAGGAAAGAGCAAAAGGAGAAGGAAAAGGCTGCAACCTCGCCTTACATCAGCGAACGAGAGAGAAGTCGCTAGTCGAAGAGGATGATCAAGGATTGAAAGGAAAAGCACTTTCACATTACATAACCAACTGCACTTGACTTTCCTGTTGAAGCGTGCAAAAAAGACGGTATTTCATCAATTGCGAGTTCCAATTCTAATGCTTAACCCAAATTCATCTATTATCCCGTAGCAGCCCACCTTAATAAAAGAAGGGAGAGCACTCCTCACTCAACCCCGAGATAAAGCCCTCATCTTTCTGATGTGATGAGATTTGATGAGACCTTCGCGATAGATAGTCGCTTTAGAAGCTGGGTTAACAAACGGGAAATGACGTGACATCTGATAATGAAGACCCATCCCCGAACACGAAGGAAGAAATAGGAAGACGATCGGCGAATCGTCTGATTTCGGCCAAAGCACTGGGATGATAGACCCAAGCCGTTTTCTTTCACTCAAGTTCTGTTCCCCGGTTTGGAGATGGTGGTGAACAAGGCACAGTTTAGGTTTTCCTCGTCTCCTCTCTCTCAGTCTAGTCCGTAGCTCCCGAACTAAAGGTCGAGTCAAAACATTAGTCGACAAGACCGAAATTGCTGCTGTTGATGGGGAACTATCGATTCATTCGCTACTATCGGTTCAGAAGAATTCGTACTGTGAGCCTAGGAGCCTAGGGAACAGGGGCTAAACGGAAAGGTAGCACAAAAGAGCATCCGGCATAGATAGTGAGCCCTACTGAGTACGGTTGGGAAGAGAATAGCATACGAAGATCAAGTAGAGGTAGTAGTTGGATTGTTCGCATGTGTCCTAAAAGTTGCCCTCTCTGGTTGTTATTGAATTGAAATGAAAGTCTAACCTTGATCAGTTTCGAGGCTGCTTAAAAGAGACCGCATAAAGGCAGGTGTACTTTTGGTGGTTTAAGGCGACTAGCAGACCTGGTCGTGCCCCAATAATGGACACTGACTACGCTGCGGATTCCCGGCTCAATGGAAAGACAAGGTATGATTTTCGTCTTGCTTCGGTATGGGAAGGGGCTTGTTAAATAACTATAACCAAGAGATCGGATCATCTGAAGGGGAGAGAGAACGTAGTTCGAAGGCGAATCGCTACTCCTCACTCCTCTGAATAGGTTGATCTTTCGGGCGGTGTACGATTCATTCATAGAATGAGGTCAGACTGAGGCACTAATTAGTCGGAAGCGGAACTTCTCACTAAACTCAACGGGTCCCTTAGTAACAGAGAGAGAAAGAACTGGAAATGACTACACAGACTTTGAAACGGCTTTCTGCCTTCTCGTTGAAACAAACCCTATGGAAGTTGTCCCTAACTCGCTTTCGGACGGAGCGTACCTCTTACAAGACCTTTACAAAAGAAAAGGAAATGGAGCCCCTATAAACAATCTTGAGTCGTAGCTACCGAGCCATAATGAGGCAGGCTGCCAACGGGCTGCTATCTCGCAAACAATGACTCACAGCAATCAATCTCTTGCTCACGGGTACTCAAGCGTATTCTATTCCATCTCACTCTACTATAAGTTCTGTCTCGCCAGCCTTTAGTGTACGATCTTCTTTCCCTCTCGAATTTGGATTAAATAAAGACTTATTCATGTGGATCAACTAAGGTCTTCCAGAGCCTAATGCTAGTGGGCCATCTTTGAAAGAAAGGACTCCCTTCCCTATTGATGATCGAGAGAAGAAAGCCTACTAAAGTACTGAACGTGAGTCAGCGACAGAAGTTCAAAGCCCTCGTCCAGGCTACAGAAAATCGAAAACTTTAAATCTCACAAAAGCGAAAAAGCGGATACCGGCACCTATTCACTCTTCCCTAATATCTTCATCCCTTTAATAGCAGATATACGCGGTTTATTGGTTCGACCTAATATTCTTAACCCCTGAGACTGGTAATAAGGAATAAGGACGGAAAGCTTTATTCGAATTGCCTGATCTTTCTCTTAAGTTCATCTCATCAGTGAAGGAGGATAGTTCTGTAATGAAGGCACCAGCTGATGTTTATGAGGATGTCTCCAAGGAATGGCAACATTGTGTAGTCGTACAATTCATAGGGAAACCCCCCAATTTTCCACAAATTCAGAAAATCCTCAATGTTATTTGGGGTCTAAAAGGTCAGGTTCATACTACTGCCATTTTTTATGATCTTTTCGTGGTTCAGTTACCTGATGAAACTACAAGGCGCTAGGGGAAATAGGCGCATCACCGGTTAACCCCGAATCTAAGAATCCTCTAAGTTGGTGCCGAAGGTATTGGAATAGGAGTCATTTTATCCGCTTCTTTTCCGAAGTGGTTTAATCTCATCCGTAGTTTTTTCTTGGGTGGACTGGGGATTTCTCATTGCAATACGCCCACATTCTAAATCGTATAAGAAGGAAAGGCACCTATTCAAAGTCTTTTTTCACTAAACAAGCCCTTTAGAGTCTTTTGAGGAAACCTTCATTCAAGGAAGCTTACTTCAGTAATGACTAGTTATCTCCTTCTTCTCGGATGGGGAGAAAAAGTGGCATATAATGGATTAAGGGATAAAGGGTCGGATTGAGAAAGAGAAAGGGTTGACTAGCTTTACTTTATACGCAAGTCCTTCTTCACAAATTGGGGAAAGCCATGGGGTATGGAGAGGGTGAATTGCCTATATAGCTTTGTCCCCTGCACTATATAGCTTTGTCCCCTGCAGCTGCTAGTGAAAGAGTGGAAAGTGATTTACCGAGGATTAGGTCTAGGCCCTTTCCGGAGGTATCTAATAACCTTGCTTATGCTCGCCACCGGCTCTACTATTTTACCATACACGGCATCGCCTGACAAGAGGTAGGGCTACTCAATATGGCTTGGACCATGTCCATTTAAGGAAGGATCGCCCATACCCGCTCACCCTGACATCAATGATCCCTTCCACCCAATCAAAGAACCACTCGGAAAGAAAGAGGTCTCGCGGAGCCTTTCGCCACTCCCTTCGCTAGACTCGATCCGTCAACCGTTCATTCTTATGAGAAAGAGAACTTTCAGTCTTTCATGATAAGACTTTCAATAGACTCTCGCGCATCAAACTAATCCTAGTCCAGACTTATATCTCTTCGCTTATCAGCCAGCAGCTAACTATGTAAAACGTCCTCAAGTAATAAGTTGACGGTTTGGATTGGGTGCAGAGATGGGGGCGTCCACTAGATAGGCGACCTATGGATCACTCTACTCCTTGGTACTAAGGGACCACACGAATCCAACCAAGACGCTTTCATCCCCAAACAAGCGCTCTTCAAAGAATCCTTCAACAAAAGGTTCCGACCAAGGAAGAGTCCATCGGGAGATGTCGATTGAAATCTAATTCTCTGAGTATGATATAGGTGATAATATAGGCTTTGACGGAGATTCTTTTTAGTAGAAAAAACTATTTTCTCCTTCAGTATACCAAGCATTGTTGAGGATTTATTAGCCAAGATGAAGTGCACAATGAGATCTTGTATACCCAAGCCATTATCCAGCCGCAAACCTTCCCTAACACCCCATAATTCGGCTCTATCTATAAGTTAAGTGATTTTCTAAGTTTCTAATCTGTCTGCTCTCACAGTAAGTCCTAGCTAGTTGTATGAAAGTGCACCTCCCATAGGAGAAGAGGAAGAATCAGAAGGGTCAAGATCATCATCATCAATAGATTTTAAAGCTTTACATAATGACATCATATGATGAGTTCTTCTCTCAAGAAGGAATGAACTATTTTCCATGTGAAATAATATTAGTTGTTGTTGTCTGATGTGATTAATCAGCTTTCTTTTGTATCACCATACGATCCTACGATCCTAGCTATCACCCTACCAGCCATCCTATCTATACGCAATTAACTCTTTAAGTAGGATTCGAAGTAGTTCTTCTTTACTTTTATAAAATTAGTAGAAGAGAACGTACTCTTCGTTTATGGGCGTTGCATCACCTTTCCCTAATATTCACCTTGAGTCATCAAAGCCTTTCTGACTCGGTTCATCGCGCAGCTTAGAACAGTCTGAACATATGTCAAGGGATGGTAAGGTCGTATCTATTTCATTACTGAGTCACTGTAGTTAGGGCGAAAATACCGATTGGTAACGATCCTAGGGTAGAAGGTTTATGCCCGTTAATCAGTTCTGATTTTTCTCTTGTTGATCGAGGTTCTACAGCAACGGATGAAGTGAATTGTGCTCCACACCATTCGTGCAGGTCGCTACTTATGCGACAAGGACCATCGTCCTAGAGATTAGATCGGGTATCTTTTTTTTACGCCATGTTGCGAGCATCTTTGTACACGGTAGAATCAACTAATGCCGTGGTAGCGAAGAAAACGAATTAATTACATCCCACGCACCTTGAAGCGATCCTGTTGACTCAGGTGAACCGAAAGGCTTTTAGTATGAGAGGCTGAGAAAAGTAACTATGCGCGTAGCTGCGAAGGAAGGGAGTCACGCCCTATAATAACGTAAGGGAAGATGGTGAAATGGCAGAAGCTGATCTCTCTTTTACAGGTTGCAGATTAGTTGCTTGACCTATTATCGCACTCGTGTGTATTTGTATGCGTATCTACTTTAATCTCCAACTGAATGGAATAGTGCTGCTAGAGATCTTATTCCCGATGATTCACTTCAATTCACTATCTCTATCTACGATATTATTAATGCAGATTCGTTGAGAACTAGTTGCGTAGCGGCTCACAAGCTGATTCCATTCCTAGTCGAAGAGTCTGACGTACCGCTATTACTAGGCCAACTGCACATCGTATTACTAAGATTCTTTCTTTTCTTTTGTCGAAAGACTTCGACTCTCCTAAGCAAATCAGACATTATAGGTGCTGTTGGAACAGACTTCCAGGGCGGTTTACAGATCAACCCTTGAAAAAAAAAGGAGTCTTTCTTTGATCGTAGGTAACCATATCAGAATGAGTGACTTGGACACCCGCTCCAACTTCGGAATAAACTTCAGAATTGCTAAGAATAACGAAGTCGACTCCTGATCACGCATAGTATTGTACATCTTAACCCCCGATTGGCAAAGCAAAAGGTATGTCTCGAGCTATCAAAAAAGATACCCAGCGAACTACCTTTCATTCTGACCGTGACAAAAGTTCTGTTTTTAGAGTTCAAATAGGACTTTCGAATGTCTGTTATCAATTTATTGAAACTAGGCCAACGGGAATATTAAATTCTATCTTTCTTTGTCCCGATGCTGTTTATAAGTTTGATTTTACCGTGAAAACTCTTCCATTTGACTGTCCCGATGATAGATTCCCTTTTCTCACTGTTATGAGTTCAAGCAAATCAAGCCCATTCCGAGCCTTTAAACCCATTCCGAGCCTTTAAACCCATTCCGAGCCTTTAAGCCGCTTCACCAGTAGCCAAATAGTGTATGTACCAGTGCACCAGCCATAGAACAAGCTAGTCGTCCCGTTATCGCCGTAACACCCAGAGATTCGCATGTAGGCATCAGTAGACCGCTATTTCTTCACTTAACTAATCGACTCTCATTGCGACACTTCCCATGTCCCCAATGGTAGAGGACATTGATAAGAAATCTGCCTTACGCAATCGCTTTGCCAAGAGTCTAGCTCGAGACAAAGAGAAGAAGGAGAGGTACATCTGTAACAAGGCATCAGCCCTATTATCCCTTTTCTACATCATTAATCGATCTTGTCGTGGAATGATACGTGGGAACCCGGACCTAGACAAGGATAGGGTAAATGCGGCAGGAAGGGCTTTCTCACCTCCATAGGGTCAAGGATGATGTACACTGCTTCAAATAGAAAGCGCAGAACAGCCACCCTTCAGAGCACTTCCTCTCGTTGGTGATGACATTGAACCGGGAAGCTTGCATTATTATCATCATGAAGATAGGGGCCCTTTTCGAAAGAAGCTTTTCCCTTGAGTTTATGCCTTTGGTTTAGTTTCAGACTGGGGTTTTCCAACTACTACTCCTAGAACGAGGGTATTATCACCAGTAAGTCCTCACGGGTGGGTAAACTTGCATTATATCTGAATAGGGCGAACCGCACCGTGCGTGGGCTTGTTAGATTGCTTGACATCTTAGTCAGTCTTAGGCTCTTAGGCTCTTAGCCGATTTGCTGGCTAGGGTACAGCAGACTTATCCAGAAAGGAAGATAAAGGAGAGCTCCTCGGACTAGAAAGAAGAGATCGAGTTTCTTATTCGCAATTTATGTTATACTTTATTGACTCATTTTTATAATCACCTTTTACCAAGATTAGGGTACTCAACAATGCTCATTGGGAGAGAGTTTGCCCTCCTAGACGCTTTCTTTGGTGGTTTATCAGCCGGGACAGAAAGGCTAAAGATTGAAATCCATTCCTTTAGCATAGCAAGGCTTAGCTCGACGCTGCTGTACCTGAGAATCATAAGTTAGTAGCTCATATCCGTTCGTGTGCTATTTCCAAAAGTAGCTTCTCCTGCTTCCTTCAGACAATTGGCTTTGGTCTAGCTTGAGAGAAAGCCAAGTCCGGTATCGAAAGCGAGTTAAGCGATTGAGTCTTCAGAAGGGAATTCCGTATTGTCTTTGCAGTACAAGTAAGTAAGCCCCTCTGGAACAATAGTATCAAAAAAAACGGGAAAACGTTAACCCGACACTTACTCTTACGAGGTATCACTGATTCTCGCAGATTCAAGAGACCAACCCGTGCTTAACCCCGAGTTTCTAAAGGATTGAGCTTCTGACTCAACGGCTGAAGCTGAAAGGATAGATAGAGGTTTGCGCCTAGGAAGTTTTCTAAGGGGATTAGCTCTTAAAAGAAAGACGCTTAGCTCGAGCAGGGTTCGCTCTCGCTCTGCCAGTTCCCCCTTCTAAAGCTCATTTGCTAACTCTATCGTCTGTCTACATCGTCTTTTTCTCTCCTTCTCCGGGGTCCTTCGCTTCCTAAGATTTTTATCGTAATATAGACGGATTTATTTTATACATACGCTATTCGGAATTCACACTTACAGGTCTTGCACCTATTTCTTGCTCTTTTGTTGGATAGGGAAAAGTCTCTAAGACTGGCTTGTAGACAGATAGGGTAGATTGATCAAGAGCTGACATCTTCATTTCTTCTTTTTCTGGAACAACAGTAAGAGGGAAAACGCAAAGAAAACAAGCACTCGGAAAGAAGGATAAGCATTCATCAGAATACGCACGCCTGGAAAGCCACCTCTTCTTTGTTGTTCTCGAAAGAGCGACATTAGTGGTGGAGTACTTTTTGCTTACCCTATCTCACTCTCCCTTTCTATAACCCAGCCAGGGGTTTTCATATTCCTTCGATCGATACACAAAGAGATCATCTTCATTTCCTGCCCTAAGCAATAAGAATAAATAGGCAGACTCAATCTCTTAAATCAGAGAATCAATCAGCTGCTCCAGGCAGATCAGCTTGAGAGCAAGGGTCCGAAGTAGATGGGACTCAGCTTATTCGCCTATTATCGGTGAACCAGAATCGTATGAAAGAACTTTAGAGCATGTTTCCGTGTACGATGGCTAATTCACGGGAATAGACTCACCGCTCTTTGGAAAGGCCTAGTATTCAAGACCCTTCGCCTTACTAAATCTTACGCTTCACTTTTACCTTCGGCCCCTGCTTGGATGTTCATCTTCTACCCCAATAAATCTACCACCATTATATCTACTGCCTTCCCTCCTTCCCAGATCAGAAGTAACTTCCTCCAAATCTTGATTAACAACCCCTCTCTACTCTTTGAGTCCCACTCATAAAGATCATCTCTACCAATTGAAACCTGATTATTAACTTGATATCTGCCAGGAAGAATAGGATAGGGCGATTCAATATATGAACCTCCAGAAAGTTCAGGCCCTGGGTCTCCATCCTTACTACTTTCACTAGTAGAAGAAGCAGTTGGTCTAATAACTAGTTTTATCGGAAACCTTCAACAGCTATAACAAGAGTTTAACAAAAGCGCTATCACGTCCAATCTATACCCTAGAGCGCCTCATTAACGAGAGATAGCAAACAAAGTGGGCATTCCTTATCTTTAGCACAACCCAAGGGGCTAAATCAAGGGTTATGGGATGCAGCCCATTCACCAACATCGACATGAAGATGAGACGCCTACAATCGCCCTTTCAACCTCAGCATCAACATCAGATCAGGCACTAAGGATCGCGCATTCGAGTCCTTGCATATCACTCTCTTCGCTTTCAGAAAAGTTAGTTTGTTGAGCCAACCCAATGGAGAGCAACTCCTTTACTTATTCATCGGCTTGCTAGCTAGAAGAAGGACTCCAACTCTGCTCCCTGATTGCGAACTGATTCGTAAGATGCGTAAGTTGGGTAGTAAGCTTTTCTTTTGCTTGAGTTGTTGAATGAAGGAAATGAGAAAATCCCAATCATTTTCGCTACGGCTACGTGGTCTTCTCTCCCCACAGATAATTCTATACCAGTCACAGCGGAAACCCCTTGCCTAAGAGCGTGCAGGTATAGCTTTAGAGTTTGCTAAGGCTTTTCCGGTTGTTTGGTTGGCGGGCTACTTTTTTTATGGTTTTCTCGCGAGAAGATTGGCAACTCAAGCTCCACATCCCATTCCCCATTGATGCAAAGCCGCCACATGTCCTTAAATCTGAATGGACGTTGTGAGCTATTTAAATCCAAATCAGGCTCACATCTAAGTAAGATTGGACAATGATCCGAATGAAGCCTAGGCAAATGCTGTACCATAGCATGTAAGGGACATGCATCTCCCAATTGACGGCGCAAGACCACCCCTCTTTTGACTACTGTTCAAAACATCATTAAAATCGCCCATCACCACCCAAGGAAGATTAAGAGACCTATCTAAATTTTCCAACAAAGACCAAAGACGTCTCTGATTTTCCAATATAGGACTATCATAAAGAATTTTCAAGAGAAAGTTATCTGACCCCGGCTTCTGAACAAAGGCATGAACCATCTGCGAAGATGAGAAAAGTACATCCACACTCAAAATCGACTCTTCCCAAGACAAGCAAATTCCGCCATCAAAGCCCTCCGGTTCAGCTACATGAGATTTAGGCATTCTCAAAGAACGAAGTACTTTACGAGCAGTAGCACCAGAAATTCTTGGTTCAACCACCGCCATAATAGACGGTTTATATGTCTGTATCATATCTATAGCATGCCGACGAAAATTCTTATTGCCCGCACCCTTACTATTCCATAAGATAAAATTCATTGAGAAAGATGATCAACTCCTAGGCAAGCAGTCTCCCCAGGCTGAGATTGACCCTTCATAGCATCCGAAGAACCATCCTCCTGCTGATGTACATCATCAACTTCCATGATATAATATCTTGAGATTGAATCTCACCAACAATTGTCCCACAAGCCGAGTCATCTGGTGGGTTACGAGATCTCACCTCAAAACTTGATTCACCATGCAAGACAGTAAGAAAATTGAGTAAATCATCTTCTTCTATGTCTACATGATCAACATCAATTGGAGCATCCCCTTGCCGCCCCCTTTTCTCAACAATCAAATTCACAAGCCTCTGAGCAGGGACAAGATTCACCATCTTCGACTTTCCATATTTATTAGGCACTGGAGTCTCGTTAGCAACATACATTTTTTTTCTCATAATTATTATTCAACCGTGAGACACACCAACAGATTTTACCCAAGCACCACCTTGGGCCGTACTTGGCCCACTTCCAGCTGCTCCAAGTTCCTCCTTGGGCTTCTTAAGACCTTGAGCCCATGCAGCAATATAAGCTTCCCTCTCATTTAAATTCTCTCCCTCTATTTCCAAATTAAAATCAGTTTACTCTCCAGACAAGGACGCAAAACGCGAGCCATCCCTAATTAATCTCATCTCCCTGATTATTAGCTGCACGAGTGAGAGACACCACACCTTTTCCTTTAGACATTGGTTGAGAAAAGAAAATGAAAAAGCTTAAACTCCCAGTCCTACTACAGTTTAGTTTAAAAGCACCGGATCACCTGCGCTTACTTAGAGATAAAGCGTCGAAAGCGAGTTCATGATTGATGAAAGTTCAGGTCATTTAAAGGACTGACCTCTTCCCCTAACCCAGAATAAGACAACAAAAACTAGAAAACGGAATCTGAGGTATGGGTTGTTTATACTAAATCCGCGTTAAATCAGCGAGAGGTATCAAAGCCCATCAAAACCGAGGTTATTTCGATCAATCATTCATAAGATCTCCTTCCGCGGGGCGACTGGGAAAGTCTTATCTATCGTATATTAAAGCATTTTCGAGAGAAGAGCCATTTTAGTGTCCATAAGCCGTTCGGTAAACTCCCTCCTCGTATTCGTATGACTTAATGATTTGAGGATTTGAGAAATGTCGTATGTGAGCAAAGGCTCCACACGAGTAGACACAAATGCGTCAGGTATGCATGAAGCTTTCTGAATGCTTCCATCTCTTGTTTATATAGTCTCGATGTGTCACGAATGCTTGACTTAGATCATCAGAGAAGAACCTTCTCTTCCCCGGCGTCGATGCCTCCCGTTTCACGTTGCATGTGCTTCCTTATCTTCCGGCTTAGCTACAACCGGTGCCTGCCTATATCTCTTATCTCCGCTGGTTGAGCTTCTCGCGCATGCACACGGAAAGATAGATCGTCCAATTCGTGAATTTGCATTTCAATTAAAGCAAAGGGCGCTCCGCTGACTACATTTCTTTTTTTCACTTGATTAGCTCAATTAGCTCATCTGCACTCCTGTGTCGAAGCAGGCCACCTCTCTTCTCTTGCATAAACGCATGCATCTGCGCTCCCGGGCAGGGCCCTATTTGGATGGAAGAGTCTCCTTAGAGAGATGAACTCATTATAGCCCATTACAAGACGCAAAGCCTCGGTTCGAGACCCGTTTAGACCTTCATAAACTCGAGAAATGGCGGTCATAGAATCCGTTTTTCCTGTGATAGCGCAGCTTAGCACTTGGCTAATAGCCCGCATCTGCTTCCCTTTTTTTCATAGGGTGCTTTGTGATTAATGTGTGATTAAGCAGACCCCTACATACTAGCTGTTGTAGATACAATAGAATAGGTCAAGGAGAGGTCGCGGTAGCTAACTCTACTGACTGTGACGCGGCTCCATATGTGGGAATATGGTTCTTAGGACTTCGGTTAATCATCCCTTCTGGGGTTGGGGCCTTTCTAGTGATCAAGGCCTTGTTAAGATGAATTTACGTATCTAGTCTTATCTTTGAAAAAGCCTCTATTACGCAATTAATTGTGTTATGAATTAGAATCTGTTCTTCAGAGGGTTGTGTTGAAATGTCTTATTACGGGGTATGGAAGGCGACGGACACACGTGCATGGCGGATCGACACCTATTTTTTAGTACGAATTACCCACTTGCTCAGCCAAGCGCTGACACGTGTCTTAACGCCCGGCTTGACTTGGTATACTGAGTTATAGGCGTGGTCGAAGCGGGGGGAGGGTTGCTCAACTGAGTGAAGATCATCCCGAATGAAAGAGAATCAAGGAATCGAATCTCAATTCTTAACTGAAGAATCGAAACGAATAATCAAGACAGATAAGATGATAATCAACAAAGAACTCAAATTTGTTCTCCTTTCTCACGGTGACTGATCGTCCTCGATATAAGAGTAAGTTGATGATGGTCTCTCGTCATTATCCATCTAGTATCAGGGATAATCCCCAATACGCCAAAGAAGAGGAACGAAAAAGCAGACGAAGCTCGGCAACTGACTACGCTCGGCCGGCAAGTCGAATTCACTTTCAGAAAATATATAAATATATGCAGGCAACAATGCCGATTTGTCAGCCATAGTAGGAGATTGGTCCGTGTGGAAAGCATAGCTGATTCGGCAAATCTTTCAAGATAATGAAAAGAGGACGTCAAATTCCCGGTTCTTCGAGTGCGTTATTCGTCTTAAGTTGTCCTTTCTTACTCCAGTAGGTAGCCAGACTCATATCATATAGCCGGTCTCTAATACATTCTAAAGAATAAGTCGGTGAAGTGTGAAAGATCACGAATGCTTAGCAGTTGAAATCTATGATAGATCTCGACTGTGGGTCCGCTTAGGTAACCACCTCTAATATCCGATAGGGTCGAGGGCCTTCTTACAGATGGCACGATAAAGGCTCATATACCAAATGAATAAAGACTAGCCTTATGAGTTTAGTTGTCATAATCCGATGATGAATCCTATTTAATAGTGGATCTTAGGTAGTTTAATATCTTGGATTAGTAAGGTTGAGATGATCTTCTTATACAATTAGGGATGGAGAGTAGGTTCTAAGCCAGCGAGCTAGTGCTTGCTGTGGGTTTGGATAGGGTTATTTCGCCGCGTAGCTATATAAGCACAGCTCTTTCATACAGTTCTATCTTTCCCTATATGTCCTAGTCTAGCGTGCCATATCGCTTAACTGCTAACTATGGAAACATCCTCTCTTCGTAGCTACTAAAACCACTCGACCGTCTTGTTCACAGGTTCTAAATCGGAAGTCGAAGATACCGCTCGCCCTAATCATCAAGATGAATCCCCTCGAATCACTTCTTATAATTAAGATGATCTTTTTGCTTTCAAATCATCTCGTCATATCACAACCACGATTAAAAAACCCTAGCCCTCATGGAGGTTCAGCCGTATGATGGCGGCGAAAATCTTTCATCGGAGGAGACGGATCAGATTGAGAGGAGTAATAAGAGGATCAAAGAAGGGGCTGATAAGGCCAAATCTTTTTTGCAAACCGTGGTTTGGGGGAAAAGAACGGAGGCGGAGGTGCAGGCCCAAGGAACCATTGATCAGATTGTCATGGAAGAAGAGGAGTCTTTCACTGATGATGATGAACCTGAACCTGTAAGAATCGAGGGGATTCCCTTTGTGAGTGTGGATAAGGAGAAGAGGGACAGGTTGCGTCGACCCTGGCCTTTCTCAATTATAGTCAAATTGTTAGGGAAATCTTTCAATTTTCCAGTTTTTAAACAGAGACTTAAGAACTTATGGAATCTGAAGGAAGAAGATGAGTTGATTGATTTGGGGTATGGATATTATGTAATCAAGTTCAGAACTAAAGAAGCGGCGGCCAAGATTCTCTCTGGGGGTCCTTGGAAGATCATGGATCACTACCTCGTGGTACAAAGGTGGAAACCAAATTTCCGACCATCCATGGCGTCGATCGGTAAAATGGCTATTTGGATCAGGTTACCGGAGCTGCCCATTGAGTACTTTAACATGGATATGCTTATGGATATTGGGAAGCAATTAGGGAAAGCAATTAGGCTGGATACAAACACTAGTTCCGCCTCAAGAGGGAAATTTGCAAGGATCTGTGTGGAGGTAGATTTGTCTAAGCCTCTGGTTTCGAGGGTTCAAGTTCAAGGTCTCTCTCAGGCAATTGAATATGAAGCTCTTCATACCGTGTGTTTTTCTTGTGGAATAGTTGGTCATCGGATGGATAAGTGAAAAAATAGGCCGCCGGTACCAGTTTTGCCGGATAACATAGAGGCAGAGAAGGAGCAGGGAGATAAACCGAAAATGGCAAGTCAGCCTGTCACCGAGAATTTCGGTCCTTGGATGCTTGTACAACGCAAGGCCAGAAAAGGACCATCCCTAAAAGGAAAAACGCAGCAGTTTAACCGGGATTTGGATTCAGCTAATAAATTTGTGCCTGAGACCCAACTTGACCCTGCACTTATTGTAAATGATCAGTCTAAAAATACTCAACAAGATTCGGGCTCTTCTAGTCAGGTTCGACCCGCCTCCAAGCCTCGGGTCAAGAACAGATTCTCTGACCGCATTAAAACGTATTCACATCCATACCTTTCTAAGACAGGATCCATCCCCAAAAAACACTCTTCCAACCAGGTTTTATCTCAATCAGCTACACTGAAGGATTCTACAGCATGGTTACCCAAGAATAATGTATTTTTAGGACCTAATCCGAACCCAAGCAATTTGGTTGCTATTTTTGAACCGCAACAGGAGCAAATTGATATTGAAAACAGACTGGCGGCTCCTGAGCAAACTCTCCTTGAAATTAATTCCCAACCTGCTCCTAAACCGCCGGATATAGTGATGGGTGATAAAGAGAAAGTGCTTCATTTCCTTAATCAGGCATTAACGGAGGGATCTTTTCCTTTGGAGTTGGCTAGAGCTCATATTACGCTTATACCGAAGAAAGAAATCCCAATTTATATGGCAGATTTTCGACCCATTACCCTGCTTAATACTGTTTATAAGATTTTGTCGAAAGCTCTGGTCAATAGATTGAGGCCGTTACTTCAGAATCTGGTTGGGCCTCTTCAGAGTAGTTTCCTCCCTGGGAGAGGCACGAGTGATAATATTGTTATTACTCAGGAGGCGGTTCATTCACTCATGAAACGAAAGGGTAGAGTAGGTGGTATGATACTTAAAATTGATCTACATAAAGCTTATGATAGTGTGAGTTGGGAGTTCTTGGAACAGGTCCTTGTTGATTTTAATTTTCCAAGATCCCTCATCAAGCTCATTATGTTTTGTGTTTCGGCAAATAATCTCTCGGTGATTTGTAATGGAGAAGCCCAGCCTTTCTTTGCAGCTCAACGTGGTCTCCGTCAGGGTGACCCTCTATCTCCATACTTATTTATTCTTTGTATGGAAAAACTCTCCCATATGATTCAAGATCAAGTTCACAAAAAGCGGTGGAAACCGGTGAAAATTGCAAGAACTGGCCCTCCTATTTCCCACCTTTTTTTGCTGATGATCTGATGCTTTTCTCTCAGGCAAATCAAGGGCAACTTGATGTGATTATGGGCTGCCTTCATAGTTTCGCGAATGCATCAGGACTAACCATAAATTTGGAAAAATCTAAATTCTTTCTTTCTCCTGTTGTGCCCAGGCAAACTATGATTTTACTGAGTACGAGATGTGGAATACCGCTAACGGAAGATTTGGGAATTTATTTGGGTCTTCCCATAGTACATAGACGAGCTTCGAAGGAATTATATGCCAGGTTAATTGATAAGGTGAGGGGAAAGCTAAGCAATTGGAAGAAAAATGTTCTTTCAAGAGCGGGGAGAAGAACCTTGGTACAATCTGTTATAAATGCTGTCCCCGTTTATATGATGCAGACAACATGGTTGCCGACCTCTATTTGCAATCATTTAGATCGCTTGTCCAGAAATTTTTTATGGGGTGGTTCGGAGTCTTATTCTCATAATCACTTGGTTCATTGGGAGCGTGTTTGTCTTCCTCGAAGATATGGGGGTCTTGGCATTCGTCAGACTCGGGATGCAAATTTAGCTCTTCTTGCTAAATTAGGCTGGTCTTTGGAGACAAATCAGCCATCTTTAGCTTGCTCGATATTGCGAAACAAATACTTGGCTTCTCATTCGTTTTGCTCTGTTGCTTCCAAACCTGGTTCTTCTTGCATTTGGAGGGGACTGCTTAAATGCCGAGACCTTCTCAAAAAAGGAAGAAAATGGTTAGTGGGGGCTGGTTTAAATGTTAACATTTGGTCAGATTGGTGGGTTGGCTCAGGTCCTCTTAAAGATATTGTAGAAGGAGAGATTGAACCTCACATGTTGAATTGGACTGTTGATCGGTTGATGACGGTTGATGGTCTTTGGGATCTTTCTTGTATTCAACATATTATTCCTATCACTACACAACAGGAAATTTTTGCAGTTCCCTTTCCCATTATTGAAGGCAAACCGGATATGCTTGTGTGGAGTGGGGAGAGTTCGGGCAAATTCTCATGTAGGTCAGCTTTTGCTCTATTGCAGTATGATTATATTGCTACTCAACAACTACAAGATTTAAGGTGGCTTTGGAGAGTTCGGGGCACAGAACGTATGAGATTCTTCCTATGGCTACTTTTTGATGACAAGCTTAACACAAATGTAAACCGAGCTCGCCGTCAGCCAGGGATTACCACGACTTGCTCTCAATGCCTGGGCTCTGTCGAATCGGCACTTCACCTATTCAGAGATTGCGCCTTTGCCAAACAAGGGGGGCAGCAACGACGGATCGCAAGATGGGTCAAATGGGAACCTCCCCCGGCGGGATGTTTTTCATTGAACACGGATGGTGCGGTGAAACAATCCTCTGGCCATGCTTCTGCAGGAGGGTTAATTAGAAATAATGCTGGAGTTTGGATACGGGGTTTTACTATGAACATTGGCATCGCCGACAGCCTTACTGCTGAGCTTTGGGGTTTGAGAACAGGTTTGCTTCTAGCTAAGGCTTTGTAGCTACAAGATGTAGTTGTTGAGATGGATGTTGAGATGGATGCAAAAGTTGTCATACAATTTTTACAGAAAGGTATTCCACCAACGCATCACAATGCTACCTTGGTGCATGAAGTTTTATCTTTAGCTAAGGAAGGTTGGATTCATGAGTTCAGGCATATACTCCGAGAAGGAAATAAATGCGCTGATTTTTTAGCAAATCTTGGACAAAGCTATCCACAGGGACAGACAATTTTGATGGATCCTCCAGCGGAGCTCTTAGCTTTTTTGGAACATGATGCAGCAGGAATTGCTACTCTAAGAGTCTAGCCTTATGCCTTTTCTTTTGTACCTAAAAAAAAATATATATCACAACCACGATTCTATTCTATAAGGCTTTCTAGTCTCCAACGGGATGAAACAAGAGAATTGGCTCTCTCGCTTGTCAAGAACAAGAGATTGGAAGTCAAATTAAAGTAGATTAAAAAGGAGCTATAGCAGCTCTCTTCACATTAGCATTGTCTATCTCACTATCTATTAGCGCCGGAAATGCCTACTTCCTTGACTCACTGGGGCTTCTTACTAGCAGCTTTTTCCTTGAACTGCAACAATAGCGGATCTTCTTCCAAAACCTTAACTGCTTTTCCATTGCGTTTGACTGCCATTGCTTAGTCTGAGTCTGTCTGAGTGTGATCTTCCCACTTTCTCACTAGTTATCTTATGCTTCGCATCCTCGGCTGCTGCCCTGCATTGGGTCAATCCCCTGCTGCTCTTTTTCGGTACTTCTTGAGCGGAAGGTTCGTCTTCGTCACTTTAGCCCCTTCCCCGCAACAACGGTATCTCGCTTTCCCCCTTTTTTTGTCGAAAAAACCCATCCAGTAGCAACAAAGAGCCCTCCCTACTCCCTCTCTTCTTGTCTAGGCTTCATCCCCGAAAAACTGGAAAAAGACAAAACTCGTCGACAATCAAGATAGTCAGCCGGAAGGAAAGCGCTGTTGTGACCCATCCAACGTCATGCTGATTTCGCTGTTTAGAGGCCATATGTTTACCGCTTTCTTGATCACGCCGATTCTGATAGAGAGAATCTCATAAGGAAGATCAATCATCGGCCTTGGGTCAAAGTTAAGGTTTCCTGTTGACTTTGCTGAGGAGTAATCCGTATAAGTAGAACATTAATTCTATTCTTTCATTTTCTTTTCTTTTGGGTATCTCACTGGAGTTAAATTCCCAGAGTTGTAGTAAAACCGATTCAAAGGGAATACTTTCAAAGTGAGTTCAGAGTTGGATTTTTAAGAAATACCGAGTCCTACTCCAATACTTTAAATGCAAAAGGAGCTCTTAACAAACCCCACGTCATCAACCATAAATTAAGAGCAGGTCTTTGCAGGCTCGTTAAGACCTTCGGATTACTATCGGACTGACTAGAAAGCAGATTAGGAAAGAACAAAAGAAAGAGCAAAGGAAGATTCTGGGATTACTCGGGTTAGCTCAAGAGCTGATCTTAGGGGCAGAGGTCATTATAAGTTCACAACCTGCTTCCTACCCCTCTTACATCCATACGCTCTGGTGCCGTAGGGTAGATAGGGATTGGTCTTCCTTTCCTACTACTTTTATGACTTGAGATTCATTTATTCTATCTCATTCAGTCTATTCGGATTCGGTTGAGTAAGGTAAAGAAAAGGGCTACAGACTGACTGGAATAGGTTTGAAACCATAGACATAGACCGAAGTAAAGTACTTACCTAACCGGATAACTAATCCCTTACGCCCTTACAAGAGAAAACTCCAACCACAACTTGAGCAAGTAGTCTGACTGAAGAGCTCCCCTTTTTCTAGTCCCTGGGCAGAAAGCAAGATAGAAAGTGGAGTTGGCAGGGTTTGTTTGCTAATCATAATAAGCTGCTTTCCCTACGATCGATGTCCTCGGTGGAAGCTTCTAAGGTTGATCCCCAAAGGGCTTGCTTGTCTTCGGTAGTGATCGATTGATTAAGCGAGTCAGGGTAGCAGCCCAAATACGCCCCTTTAACACGCAAGTAAGAAAGACGCTATGCTTTTTCTACTAAGCTTCGAAACAACTAATAGGTTTTAGGCTCTGTCTGGGATACCCCTTTACGATTGATTATAGGTTGAGTAGATTGCTCGCAGCGTGATTTCTCTTATCGACTGAGATGTATTTTCAGCTTGTTAGACGCTTCTCGATTTAGGATTTCTATTTACATACATAATTGAGACCGTAAGACGTTAAGGATTCCTTTCTAGGACTTAGCCTTATATCGGGTGAAGAGAAGGGGTGGTAGGCTTTCCAACCCTTGCTACAGGTCTTGCAGAGTCTTAGATAACGTCACTAAGGTATACCAGTCCTCAGGGTAGATCGAAAGACTTTAGAAAGCGAAGTTGTACTCCTAATTCTCCTACTGCCCTAACCGGTAAACAAAACTTGAGTTAAACTCTTGTTCTAGCTGTTACTCTCTCTTCCTCATAGGTTGCCACATCTCTTCCACCAGACCTTTCATCTGCTTTCGCCACTGTTGAGTAAGAACCGTTCAGGTTAGTTAAAGAGAACCTATCCTCAGATTACGGAAGCTATCTCCTTTTTGAACCTTGAGTAAAAGTTCAGTCTGGAATTCTCTTGTTTCCTCAACTTGCTAAACCAATTCCTTTTTTCGAACTGTCTGAAAGAGCAAACGAGGAAGAGCCCAGCCCGAACCGAATTCTGATGAATCGATAAACCAGCGCATTCCTTACTTCCAACCAAGACTTGGAATACATCGAAAAGAAGAATCGACCCACAAGATCCCCTTACACACACGGGAAAGACTAAATAAAGAAAGACGTCCGGATGCTTATTGAGATTGATGAGCTTTAACAATGAATGGGAGACTGACCTCTTACCCTAACCCTCCTCGCGGTCCAAGAGCCCTTAGAGAGTATCTGAACTTATGAACAGAACAAATGGCACTTGTCTAGAAACTCACTTTCCTGCAGGAGTAAGAGGGGCTACCCATTTATCTAGAAAAAGAGGGAGTCTACACGAGCGATTGGTCGCAAAGGGGCACCGCAGCTATCTATTCTTTCTATCCCGATAGTAAGTATGGGGCTTTAATCTCTTCCATGAACTAATTCGTGTGAAACCTTTAACCAATCCGGAGAAAGCACCTTAACCAAGAAAACCAAATCTCCTGAATCAGCTTGAGCAACTTCTCTTCTAACAGAAAGATCTGGTAGGTCTTTGAATTGATCATCGGTTGAGTAGCTAAAAGACTGGCTTCAGAGCACACTTGGGCATCTGCTCAAATATGGTTGCTGAAATGTAGGCTCTTCGGTGAAGTTCAGTTCAGTATTCATTCCCTTACCCGTGGCTTGAACAGCACCGATTGATAGCCTTTTCAAGTAAGATGACGAATGAAAGGTCTATTTCACCGATATAAGAACAGGCTGAGTACATTATTATAGGTTCAGATTCCGCTTCACCGATATATGAATAAGATTTAGTAAGTCGAAGTAAATTCCTTCTTTATTGGAATGCTCTTTCTTTGACTCAGCAAGTCATACAAGGCCCTAAAGCTCAGGGGGATTCGTAGGTCAAAAGAGATTTTAATCTAACCTGGCTCCATCTAAAGTACCTTCTCCCTGTTCGCCGTAAAGCACGATAGTCAAGCGAAAGGTTTCAATATGATAAGAGGTGAGACCGTACCGCAATAAGATACGTATGGAGTTGGTGCACCTAGTTTGATGCCGGGGAATGCTAAACTTGGGTAAGGAGTCTAGTTATAGAAGGTGTAGTCTTTATTCTATATTCCGTTCTATATTCCGCTGTTAGGAAGAAGAATGAAGCAGATATGCGCGTATGATTCCCGCTCCCGAGGAAAGATAGCAGTCAATTTACGCCAGACAATTCCCGATCGTGAGTGAAAACATATGTGGTTCTCCACCTACGTCCGTTCGAGAGAGTTGCTCAAGCAATTGGTTATGCAAGTGACGGGTATAATAGGTTCTCCCGCATTAGAACCTACTCTGCTAAGTCAAAATTCCTAAGGGATATAGGATGACCATAAATGACGGACAGCAAGCTAAATAGAACTAGACCTCTGAGACGACTAGATAGCAATCAAAGGCTGTGGTCCGGTTCGCATATGATACCTAACCGTGGTGTCTAGGGCGGACTAAATAGCTTAAGAAGAAGACGTTTACAATCCCAGATGAGGGTTCTGATACCTTGGGATCATTTAATGAGGATTTTGAATATTGAAACTTAGCCTCTGAGTATAGTTTTATCGGAAACCTTCAACCAAGAGCGATAGGTAAAAGGACTTTTCTTTTGTCAACGAGTTAGGAGCTCATACCTGGTAATAAAGCAGAGAATGTAAGACCGACTCTTCGCTTTATGGCCTTATTTCTTATGGCTCACGACTGAGCTTCAACTATAGACAAGAAAATGAAAGAAAAGAGAAGTAGAGAAGAACTAGCTTCAATAAGTGCCCTATCACGGCTATGAGGACAAACTAGCTTATAAGGTCTCTTGTCACTTTCAAGGTAGGCCCTATTCTAAGATGTTCAATCTCGTTGAAGATAAAGAGTAGGGAAGAGAATTGAACTGCGTTCTATCAGATCATAATCAGATTATGTCAGTAGGCGGGAATCTCATCGAAGATCAGTAGGTTTGGTTCTTAGCTATATTGAGGCTCCGTTCTGTACAGACCTCTATTCTCTTCGACGATAATAATAGGAAACCCTCATCGCACTTTAATAATAGGAAACCCTCATCGCACTTTCCCTATAAAAAAGGCTACTCCCCTTCTAAGCTGTTGAGTGAGCTGGTGATACCGAGAAAAGGGGGCAAGATTCTTCAATAGCTGCGGATGTAGCATCTCCACCTTTAATCAATCATAAGAGGCTGACGAATATCTCCGATCAAGGCAGCAAGAGGATATAATGATAAATCAGCAGACTCTAAAAGCTGTAGAGCCAAGAGGGCGTCCACTTCACACTCAACCAGACGAAAACCTCTTTCCCATGCGAGAGTAAGCCCAATTCTAATCCCATGGAGTTCAGCCACCATGTTGGAGCAGATAGTGGGGTGAGCAGAGAACGCCAAGACCCACTGCCCATTAGCATCCCGAATAATACCTCCTGCGCCCGGTATCCCTGGGTTACCTCTTTTTGCTCCATCTGTATTCAGCTTAAGTGTACCACCATTAGTCGGGGCACCGACGAAATATGGGTTGTGGAAGCTTCTCTTGTAGACAGGGGACCAAAGTCAGCAAGAATTTCCTTCGCTGTCAAGAGTATATTCTGCAGTATCCCAAACTCATCCATGAATTCATCGTTAGAATCAAATATCTTCTTGCATCGTAGTGTCCAAAGACATCACAATGCGGTGGCAAACCCCACAAGAAAGAAGGGAGATTTAAGCTGAACATCCAAGTTCTCCATCAACCATGCACGCAAAGGAAGGCCAAAGAAAGCTTCATGCTCAGAGCTCGGCACAAGACGCCTACAAACTCCATAGGCCGTTGTGCAGTCCCGAAGGTGATGAAAGATATCCTCTGTAATATAACCACATATGGTGTAATATAACCACATATGGAGCAGTTAGAACACGCAGCTAACCCCCAAGAAGGACTACATGCATTGGTTATAAGTCGACCACTTCAAGTAAGCCATAGAAAGTATTTCCAACGAGCAGATAAGGGTAGCTTACAGAGCCATGTGAGCTTCATCTCATCATCGACATCGACATTCTCGCCTGAAATTAGTGCAAAATAGGCTGATTGTGTAGTAAAAGACCCATTTTATGTGAGTCGCCAACAATAGGAATCAGTAAGAGTACCAAACCTTGGCAAAGGGGTATCAAAGAATCTTCAGAGCCGCTTACAAAGGAACTTGGGCGAAGACAGGGTCGAGATCGCAAGAATTATCCTCAGTGAGAAAGTCCTTAACTCTTATAGAAGTATCCACCAAATACAAAGAAGGGGAGGCATCTTCGTAGTCAATTAAAGGTTTATTTAAGCAAGTATCCGTCCAGAATTTTGTGCCTCAACCATTCCCAATTCATCTTTAGATACCACTTACTATGGTAGAGGACTTACTAGAACAACTGAGTCAGTATCTGTGTATTAACAGTAGGATCAACTCAAATAGCAGAAAAAGTGAGTGTCAGATAAAGACTCCTCGCTCGTATAAAGCTCATCCCCGGGCTATTCGTCTACCCGAAAAGAATTTGCATCTGCACCGGATTACGTACATCGGCTCCTACAGAGAGAGCCTACCATCTTGTTTATAATTGTGATGTACCCGCTATCCCCCTGGTCAGAATAGAGACATAGAAGAAGAGTTCTAAAATACTTTTTTATTAGCGGATACAAACTCTTCCTTGGATCTTGAAATATTTCAACAAACAAAGGGGCTCTAAAGAAGGCCAAGGCATTTTAGGGGATGATCTCGAACGGAGCTCCATGCCTGGCTTGGTCAACCAATTTGCATAATCTTCCCTATTACAGATGAGAATCTCAGTGCTGAGGAGAACCAGTCACTTTTAAAAATGGCAGAAAACCTTCGTAGCGTACTCTTATGTTGCAGACGCTAATATTCTTACCTTAACTACACTCTCTTATTCGATTCGGCTATCCACCCACCAGTCAATGCTGAGCTTGAAAAGGACCCCTCAATGTCTTATCATATATTTTCGAATTTCCGACGGGTTACCTTATTTTGATCGTTTAGTCTCCTCTTCGTACTTCTTTACTCTCGCTTTGTTTGGGCTGAGTCGCTATATATAGGATCACGTCTCTAATCCGATTGTTGATGATGTCGATAGATCGAGAAAATGGGCTCGTTGTCATGTCGCTACCTTTCCCCGTTCGCCCTTTGGATATTGAAGTGTACTTAAAACTACTCCTACTTAGTTTGTTACGGTTTTCTTCGATACGCTGCTTTGACATCTTCTTATGCCTTATCATTTCAAGCGGACTAGTTCGAAACGAGACCGTCTTCTTGAAGGTTACAGACCTGCTTGACCTCCTTTTATGCAATTATGAACTCCACGGAACTTTCTCGATTGAAAGCATGAATTCGCCTGTGGCTGACTACCGCTTGTTGAATAGTTTACTCATTCCCAGCTCTACACTATCATCAGCCGTTAACTCTCCCTCTGTGCACTAAGCCTTACAATTGGTTTAGCACGGAGATAGCATTGAGTTAGAAAGGAACCTTTCCCCACTCGGGAGGGAAGAACAAGAACATCCATCTGCTACCTTGAATTCTCTATCCCGCAGTTGAAGCTACAGTTGTAGAGCCAGTTGGAGTCATAAAAGAATCCACTGCTTTCACAAGAGCTTTAACAGCATCTGGGAATCTCTTAAGAGTTTCGTCGGAGCTTGGCTACATTACAATGTCACTCCAAGTCTAGCAAGCACAGGAATTTATTCATACCATCCGGAGAAGCAATAGTCAAAATGGTCTTATGGCGGTGCAAATTGATCTCGAGAAAGTAATGTGGTAGGATGAGAAAAGTTGTTTCAAACGGGTGAGTTGCTTTTTCCAAGGTCAGGAAAGAATATGCGAGCTTGTGCAATCAAGAAAATAAAGCACTCTCATTAACGAGAGATAGCGCAGGAGACATTCCTTATCTCAGGGTTTCAGACTAAGAGGTTGGCGGTATCCACTAGTTGAGTTATAAATATCATACAGAGAAGTAGTTTAGAAATGAATATTGTTTCTATCGAGGATTCGGTTTTCAATAAGCTAGCGCCCAACAGTGCAGTTTCCATGTGTAGGCTGCGGTCTCGCAACTGCCGGTCACCGTCTGGTGTACGATCATTCGATTCAAAGGTTTTTACAATTTCATTCTGGATTGCTCAGTCAACCAAGTCTAGCTGACTTTACTGGCTAACTCCGTTCCAGCAGCCGATTTCACTGAAAGCTCTGATTCAGCTTACTACCATATTGAGAAAGGACGAGTTTAGGAGGCGCTATAATGACCACTGGTGTCAATCTGGTTCTTTTTGGCATTTTGGTGAAAACCGAAATCGCTCTTTACGTGGGACCAGACCACGAAGCAAGATCCTACTACTCATCATGTTCTTCGGGGGAACCCCCTTCCGAACCTCATTTTTATGATATGGCTGGCCGCGCCGAACAAATTGAGAAAATAACAATAAATTTGCTTTATGATAAAATTTCCGAATGGAAAAGAAGTGTCAAAGAAAGTACGTAGTCAGGAGAGGTACGAAGTCACTCGAATGAAAGAAGAGGGAAGCGAAAGGTATGACGTGGGAACCAACCTGGAAGGCGGAGCCAACCTGCGCTCAATCTACAAGTCAACCAGAGAGTTCAAATGAAAATGCAAATGCTTAACCCACCACCTTAAGTTAAGAAAAGCCGTACGGACCAAAAAATGTACTCTTCAGTCAGTTGGATATCGCTAAGGATGATTGTTGAAATACAAATAGGCGCGGTAGACAAAGGAATATGCTGTTTTCAACATATCCATATATGGGTGCCTGGATATGACAAGACCTCATAATGCCCTTCGTGCGGTTAGTTCAAGGGCTTTGGCAGGGAAATGCGCGCACTTGTTCATCCCGCTAGAGCCTAGCCGCCGACGGATTCACCACCCGTTTATAAGCTCCTTTGTTTCATCTCCTATAGGGTTTTATCTCTCGTTTTCAATAGGTGAGAACTCAAGTTTCTGTTGGACAAAAGAAGACGGCTATATCCGAATCTTCTTCAAGTTTCGAAGAAAGTCTCCCTCCTAGTAGAATGGCCTGAAGCTCATCTAACGATGTCAGTCATAGTTGCTTTATCTCTTAGCCCTTACTCAGAGGCCTCTGCCCAACTATAACTATAGTGAACTCCGCCCTGTGCCTCTTTCTGTTTGTGGAAGCCTTCCTTGCAGTGCTATTCCAATCTCATGATATGTGGTTGGTGCATCACGGTGAGATGGCCTTTCTTGAGAGATGTCTTGGTGGAGTTTGGGGTTCCATCAAATATTGTTGAGTTAATTATGTATTGTGTCCGTCATATCAATATTTTAGTGCTTTGGAATAGACAGCAGATGCCTGAGTTTACCCCTGGTCGAGGACTTAGACAAGGAGAGTAGATCCGCTTTCTCCCTATCTCTTTCTAATGGTAATGGAGAAACTGTCACATATGGTGTTGGACAGAGTTGATAGGAAATTATGGCACCTAGTAAAAGTTACCAAGGAAACGAGTAATACAAGGTACAGTCATACTGAGGGAAAGGGCAGACGCTTGTCACCATCAGCGTACCGATAGGCGAGCAGTACGTAGGAGCTGAGAGGACGCAAAGACATGAATTGAATTTGACAGCTTTCTTATACGGTTAGCCGCACTACAATGGGCAATGCGTTAATTTCATACATTCCATGATCCGGTCTTCAAAGCAATTGATTTTATGACCTTTTCTCACTTGTCTAGCCTTCCTTCCTATTCGCTAAAGGAAATGTCACTCCCACTGCACGCAAGCATATGAGCGGGTAAGGGTATAGCGCAAGTAAATCAGCTGTGGAATCGTCACTAGTGGATTTTGATTCCTTTCCTTGTTCTATCTCTAAAGCGGATCTAAAAAACAGTAGATTCCACATTTAAAGGCTAAGGTAGTTCGGGTATTCCCAAAACAAAGAAAACAACTAGAACATGCAGTACAATTATTTCCTGAAAAGCAAGGAGCTCGGCTCGCTCAAGGTTGCTTGAAGTCTAGGTGCCGGTATCCGCCTTTAGGTATACGCTTACTTCCCCATCTTCCGAATCAGCGAGCAGAGTATTCGATTAGGATTCTCAAGAAATATCATATATAGAGATTAATCTCCTCAGATGATTGATTTGTCTATCTTCGAATCGACATTAAGAAGCCAGCGCCCTTTAGTGCAGTTGCCTAGCGTAGGTCGAAATGATCTCGCGACTGCCGGTCTACGTCTGGTGTAAAATCGATTTTCATAGGTTTAGACAATTCACTTATCCATCGAATGGGAATGCAACTCTAAAGGCAGCAAGAGAGCTATTGGTTGGTTCGGGTGAAGCTACTTTTATAGGGAATAGCACACACACGAGCGTTTAAAAGTGGGCTCGCTAATGCGACTTGGTAGACGCGGGATATAAGGGTCCACTATCTTGTTTTGCTTGTTTCTATCTTTCCTCTTTGTTTCCTGGGCATTCCGAAGTGGCTTTACCAAATCTCCGAATTCACTAACTAATAGGAAAGGGAGCAGAGAACGCCAGAGATAGAGACCCACCAATAGAATAGACTGATTGATCCTTAGTCTTTCATTCCCAACTGCTAGACCAAAGGCATATCTTACACCATCTCCAAGACCGAAGTCTAAGGCAAAAGTTGATAGAGGAAATTAAGTAAGGCAATTACCCCCTCTATACCTTTAGCTCGAGAGAAAGGACTAGCTGCCGTACCTAGCGCTCTTTGTAAAAGTAGCTGAAATACCGTCCTAACATATATCCAATCGGCACAAGAATTGGCTTCTCTCAAAGTGCTCTTCTAAATTAATCTTTAGTAATCGGGGCCCCTTAAAATGTCGATTCTTCAATGGAAGTTAGTTCGATATTGAAGGGGTTCAGTTCACACTATGACAGGGAGGGAGGAGAGAGAAGCGACTGGGGTTGACCTACTTCTACTATCGACTATCGCTAAGACTACCCGAAAGAAGGAGGTATTCACCTGAGACTGTTATTACCGACGAAGGAAAGAAAGGAAAAGAGAATACTTTTAAATGTCACCGGATTCCTTCAATTCAATATGTATGGTGGAATCAAATCGATTTCTACTTTAAGCATTAGATCTCCTGTCTCAGTTAAGAGGAGTCATGGAAAGAACTGGCTCAAAATCACGATCAATTCCTTTTTCAAATCCCGCTGCGACTGCGGGAGCTCTTCCTGCGTGCCATAAATGACCCACGAATAGGAAGAATCCTAGAACAAAATGGGAGGTAGCTAACCAACTTCTCGGCGAGACATAATTAACTGCATTGATCTCGGTAGCTACGCCACCTACAGAATTTAAAGAACCTAAAGGAGCATGGGTCATATATTCCGCAGAACGCCGTTCTTGCCAAGGTTGTATGTCTTTTTTCAACCTACTCAAGTCCAAACCATTAGGATCCATTATAGGTTCTAACCAAGGAGCGCGCAAATCCCAAAAACGCATAGTNGGCTATAGTCATAGCAATCCTCC